AACCTCTTCTGGATCGGGGTCAAACGTGTACACATACTAAGCTCTATCCGGGTATAGCTGGTGCACACCCAACTGGGATCTGGTGGTTTTAGGGCGGTTACTGACCTCCCCGGAACCAAAATACCGTTAAGGAACGGGAGCCCCCATTATCGGTCCGAGTTTGCTTAAGGAACCGCCGTAGGCGCTCCTCTATCGCCTTCAAAAAGGTTTGGGAGCTCATCTTCCTCTTCTGAGCTCGCGTAAACACCGCGTCGATCTCCTGGATCTCGCCTTCTATCCGATTGAGTATTTCATAAGCCCACCCGGGCGGGCTGTTCCAGCTGTTGTTTTTGTATTCATACCACTGCTCCTCCGGTAGCAGGTATATCCATCGGTCCCGAAGCCGATCAACCAGTAGAGAGCCTACGTGGGCCTCTAGCTCAAGGTGAGCCCCGTTCGCCGCCTCCCCCGCGCCTTCCTTCCTTTTATCCATCATTCTTATCAGGTCCATCAGCTTGTCTTCTTCTAGGGGGGGGGGGCACAAAGGGTGCGCGCCTGAAACACCAGCGTCTCCCTGTCGAGCCGTCTATTGCCTCTCACGTGCTCGTAAAGAGTATTCCAACGGTTTCCTTGAAGAATTGGTGGCTTTATCTATCCTGATGCGGCTGATTTATTTTGCTTGGAGCTATTTTTTGGTCGTTTTCACATCAGTTATTGAGAGAGACAAACGAGTAAGCGGCTTGAGGCGTCTTTTCGTTATTTTCTTATGAGACAAAGAAGAAAAGTCCCATCTGAGATAAATAGAGATTTTCATGAATTCAGAGCCTGGGATATGGCTTTCCGAAACCCGTTACCTCATTTCTCAATCTAGTTTTGGCAAAAAAAGCTCCAATAATCTATTTCTCTCAGTGTTGGGATGCATTATTCAATGTGAAATCAATATAGAAAACCCAGCGTAATTGGAAGGAGCAAAACAAGCACAAGCAGATACGGATGGTAAATAGAGCTTTCTTTCTCCTGCTCAAAATAGTTTTTATGGGTCCCACACCATAGGAATAGGATATGAGCGGAAGTAACAGATTGCTGTGTTTGGCCTATCTGTTTTCTTAGCTCCACCCAGAAGGAAACTGTGAGGCAGTTTCAGTTTTGCAAGTCCCCAAATTCAATTGAAACTATTTTTCGAAGAATGTTGCGAGAGAGTCGAGGCTGCCTCCACTTTCACCTAACATCCTTGTAACCTTATAACTATACTTGGTATACCAGCACCCTACCCCTGCCAGTGCTAACTCCCCTTCTGCCAGTAACAACTGGTGATAGAAACGGCTTGACCTCCCCGAGCTCTTGTGGTACAATTTTCTCCCCACGGAACCCAGACTTCCGACTCGGTTCACGGAAGAGGGTTAGTAGAACGCAGTGGGGCTTGACCAGTGGCTCGTGACGGAACAGGCTGACTAAGCTGCAATCGACTAAACAAATAACCTATTAACCTTAATTTTTTTTCTTTTCTTTTTGTATGTATTCTTGGTTTTTTTTTTTTCGCTGCCGCTTCAGCGTCGTCGTCGCTGGCAAACTCCAGGTAGTGGTCGGATCCTACCCACTCCAGATTTTGGCTCACCTACTTATCGGGGTAGTTCGTTAGCGTTAGGTTGCTGGATCCTCTTCAGGTAGCCTCGTCGAAAAAACGAAATAAAGAACGAGAGTGAGATATCGAAACTGTCTTCATTTCAAAAAGAATTCCTTATCAAGAAATGGTTAATGATGCGGATAAGCTGATACCGACTCGTCAATCTCCTCCATACTCAATCCGCATCATATTACTTGCACGAAAACGAGGAACTTGCTAACAAATCTACCCATCGATTTGATAGATTTTTCATCTTTCTACCTGGGTTGCTTATTAATAATAACGGGATCCGGGAAATGAGTGGGGCGAAAAGCCGAAGCCTTAAAAATGAATTGAAAAGGATTTAATTATCTTTCTCTTCTTTTGTAAATTCTTTTGTATTTGTAGTTAAAAAAAAAAAGAGAAATAAAAAAAAAATTTGGGAGGAATTCCGGACTTTTTTTCTCAGGAGTATTAGTATTTCTTTTACAAGGAGTATTTGAATGACGAGGAGCCGTATGAGGTGAGAATCTCACGTACGGTTCTGTATAGTGACATTTGAGCTGTCGACTATTCCACGACTACACCGAAAAAACCCAACTCTGCCCTACGCAAAGTCGCGAGAGTTCGACTAACCTCCAAGTTTGAGGTAACGGCTTACATACCAGGCATTGGCCATAATTTGCAGGAACATTCGGTGGTCCCCGTGAGAGGTGGAAGGGTCAAAGACCTACCCGGTGTTAGGTATCACATTGTTAGAGGAACCTTAGATGCTGTAGGGGTGAAGGATCGTAAAAAAGGGCGTTCTAGTGCGTTGCAGAACATTGTCATAACTTGTATCATTGCAATGATTCCGTATCAGTTGTTCTGATATGTTAAATGTGTAGCCGACCCAGCACTGCCGGGGGACTAAAGCCTGCTACTGCAGAGATTGATAGAGATTAATTATTATCTATCTATTTGTATGAAACAACTTGGTGTCTAAGGTGTTCTATTCCAGTAAGTTGAGTTTTACCTAGACTCTCACCTGGAAAATCCTAGGATGTCTTTTCCTCTTGGAACAGGTTTAGATTACGACTACGGAGATTCGGTGAAGGCTTCATGCACATCTACTGGTTGGATTGATAAACCTACGGACATTCCCAGTAAGATAACTGAATTGCAAGATTTTCTTCCTTTATATCTAGACTTCGACTTCTTTTATCCGTGGAATAGATTTTATCTGTGGAGTAGGAGAAAACGGATACTCAGTGTGCGATGAGTAAATATGATTTGCATTTTAAAAAATAAATGGTTCAAAATCATTTGAATAGTTTCTATTCAATCATGTGGAAAGCTGTATTCGATGAAAGTCGCACGTGCAGTTTGGAGGGAGATCCTCGACTAACCGGTGGATCCACCCTACAATATGGAGTGAAGAAGCCAAAATAGTAGATTGAGATACCATTGAAATAAAAGAATTGATTGAAATCTGACATATTTATATTTGTAAACTCGTGTTACATCGGAGCAGTGTAGCGAACAGAAAGAGAAATATCGAATCAGATCCAATTTATCGTAATCGATTAGTAAATCTGCTAGTTGATCGTATCCTGAAAAATGGCAAGAAATCACTGGCTTATCAGATTTTTTATCAGGCTATGAAGCGGATTAGGTAAAAGACAAATAGGAACCCACTGTCTGTTCTGCGACAGGCGGTGCGCGGGGTAACTCCCGATGTAGTGACAGAAACCAAACGTGTAGGTGGATCAACTTATCGAGTTCCCGTTGAAGTAGTACCGGCAGAGGGAAAAGCTTCGGCTATCCGGTGGTCATTAATCGCGTGTCGAAAACGCTCAGGTCGAAGTATGGCTTTAAGATCGAGTGATGAATCGATGGATGCCGCCAGGAACTCCGGTAGTGCCATACGAAAGAAAGAGGAGACTCATAAAGTTGCGGAAGCTAACAAAGCTTTTGCCCATTTCCGCTAGTTTCGGATTCCTTCCAATCCACAATCTTTCCGTTGTGGATTGGAACCGGGGCACAAACTATCGGGGAATCAAAAAAAAACTATGGAGAAATGGTTGAGTGAGGAGTCGGCGACAAATAACGGGTGTCTAAGTCACAAATGGGGATTGACAACTACTTCTTTTTTCAGGTTGTTAATTATTAGACTCCTTATAGCCCAATAAGATAGCGGGGGGGGGGGCCAATGCGGAGTTGCGGAGTGCCTCGCAAAAAGGCTTGACGCGTGACCAGTTTTTTCAGAGACTGAAATTCATTGAGGCGCGCACCGCATACTGCATAGAATAAGAATTTCATTCTTCTCTGAAAAAGGAAGAAAGCCTTGTTGTAAAACAACGGCTAAAATTTGTTTGAGACATCGAAAAGAAGCCCCCATATCCGAGAATTCTGGGGACTCAATGAATTTCGGTTGACACAGATAGGTTTTTGTGATATATTACAAATTAACAAGCTTACTAGCCTGGGGAATCACTAATTATATCTCGAAAACCAAAAATTACCATGACCGCAACTTTAGAACGACGCGAAAGCGCAAGCTTATGGGGTCGCTTCTGCGACTGGATCACCAGCACCGAAAACCGTCTTTACATCGGATGGTTCGGTGTCTTAATGATTCCCACCTTATTAACCGCAACCTCTGTATTCATCATTGCTTTCGTCGCAGCTCCTCCCGTAGATATTGATGGTATTCGCGAACCCGTTTCTGGCTCTTTGCTATACGGTAACAACATTATCTCCGGCGCTATCATCCCTACTTCTGCAGCTATTGGGTTACATTTCTACCCAATCTGGGAAGCAGCTTCCGTCGATGAATGGCTTTACAATGGTGGTCCTTACGAACTTATCGTTCTTCACTTCCTACTTGGTGTAGCTTGCTACATGGGTCGTGAATGGGAACTGAGCTTCCGTTTAGGTATGCGTCCTTGGATCGCTGTTGCGTACTCAGCTCCTGTCGCAGCTGCTACCGCCGTCTTCTTGATCTACCCAATTGGTCAAGGAAGTTTTTCTGACGGTATGCCTCTAGGCATTTCTGGTACTTTCAACTTCATGATCGTCTTCCAGGCTGAGCACAATATCCTTATGCATCCCTTCCACATGTTGGGTGTAGCTGGCGTATTCGGCGGCTCTCTATTCAGTGCTATGCATGGTTCTTTGGTAACTTCTAGTTTGATCAGAGAAACAACTGAGAATGAGTCTGCTAATGCAGGTTATAAGTTCGGTCAAGAAGAAGAAACCTACAACATCGTAGCTGCTCACGGCTATTTCGGTCGTTTGATCTTCCAATATGCTAGCTTCAACAATTCTCGTTCTCTCCACTTCTTTTTAGCTGCTTGGCCCGTAGTAGGTATCTGGTTCACCGCTTTAGGCATTAGCACTATGGCATTCAACTTGAATGGTTTTAACTTCAACCAATCCGTGGTTGACAGCCAAGGTCGTGTTATAAACACCTGGGCTGATATCATAAACCGTGCTAACCTAGGTATGGAAGTCATGCATGAACGTAACGCTCACAACTTCCCTCTAGACTTGGCTTCTGTTGAAGCTCCTTCTACAAACGGATAATATCCTTCCGGTTATGTGGCACAACTGGATACCAAATCTCTTAACTCCGGAAGGAGATTTGGTGTCCGACGAGGTGAAGGTTCATGCGGTAGAACGGATGGAGAGGATGATAACAGCTTGTCACAATTTCACGATTATCAGTTCCCAACCTTGAATTCTGAAAACTATTTGGAATATCCTTCTGCAATTTGATGGATTACGAAGTTTCCTACTCCGATTTGCAGAATGCTTGTAATCTCCCACCTCAATCTTTTATATCAAAGAATTTGAGAGTGCATTCCTGATTTCAAAGATTTTCTATTGTCTCGTTATATACATAAAGTCAACATGTATGTGTATCAACCGAAGAACCTATCTAGCTTGCTTAACGGATAGATCTCGTTCACGTCCGGGGGGGGGGGGAGCCAGCTAAATCGACAGAGGGGGCGGACGTAGCCAAGTGGATCAAGGCAATGGATTGTGGATCCATCACGCGCGGGTTCAATCCCCGTCGTTCGCCCATCCAATTGGGTACTTTGATCCCATCGCTCTGCTTGGAACAGAGAATCATTGTTAAGGTTAGGGTGGGTGGGATATGTGCGGGTCTCCCCGACAATAACGATTTATAATTCCCGATCTAATGCCAGTTTTGGATACGACTATTCACGGAAATCACTAGACTCGTTTGAAATATTTCTTCCATAATATCTTGAAATTTGAAAATTTATTGGTATAATAAATGTGGGAAATAGATAGTATCTACCGCATAGAATTAATATGAAGAAAGAAAGTAAGGTAAAAAAGGTGGCAAAAAAAAGAGTAGGAAGTCCAGATTTTTCATCTAAAATTTCGGAGTTAGTAGAAGTCAGTCTATTAGACCACTTCTTCGAATCATTGAAAAACCAACATCTCAAAGGATTTTTCATTAGTCCATCTTCCAATTATGAACCTTTTATCAGATTATCTGACTTGTGATTTCTGAGTTCACTATTTTTACGCAATCTCCGTGATTCACTAAAAAGAGATAGTGGCATCACCCTGGAGATGCTGATGTTGCTAACAATACCAATTTCTATGCATTGCTTGAGTGACAAAAGGTCGATCGGAAGAAGTTTTGCATTAGCGGGAGTCATTAATGGGGGTGACGAAGTAATAAAGAAACAAGCAGAAATTTATGGTGACTTCTCCCGCGACTGCTTTCCCCGATTCAAAAGATCTTTATCTGTTGGAAAGGATGGAAAGAGGGGAATACCTGTTTCCCACTACTTAGGTTTGAACGAAGATATTTCTGCAGGTTCAACGAGAAAAGGGAAGCAAGTTCGTTATGATGCGATGATTCCTCTGGGTTACGGTCGATGGAAGGCATGCGTAGCGAGGGATTCACTCCTTGGCATAGATATATCCAAGGATGAGACTGAAAGGATTCAAGGATTTTGCAGGGATAGGTGTTTACAAAACTCAAGTAGGTTTTTCAAATTCTATAACTACCTGGTAGTTTCTAAAAACAACCAAAGTGATTTCGATTCGTTATTCTTTCGGGAAAGTCATAACAAGCGAGATCTGGGTCGGTTACAAGCAACACAATTGAGAAACGACTCATTAGGTACCGTAGTATTGAACTCCTACGACAAGGCGTTACTTGAATCCGGAGATTCAGCAGATCACCAGGGGGGTGGATCAATATTTTATTTCGAGCGAGAAGCCTTTTCCAACTTGTCTTCATTTACGTTTTCTGAAAAGACGACGTCGTCTCGTGGCTGTATATCCGGATTGGATTGTGACAAAAATGGGGAAGAATTTCCCATTCTACACACTTATTCACAAATGAAAAATGGATTAATAAATCGACTCACCGAATTTCTCTCGATAATTGAGAAATCAAATCTGGTTTTTAGTGGGGCAATAGTTATTGACGTCAGTAATAGCGTCAAATCTGGGAAAGGGTTTCCATTGAAAACGAAGGGTGACATGCCGCTTACTCAAATATCTGGCAAAAAACTTGGGCTAGCGAGTAGCAGACACCTCAACCTCAACGAGATTCTTCCAAACTATTTTCAACTATCTTCAGGTATATCTAGAAAAATAAGTAATCAAAGTGAAAATACTATTTTTTTAAACTAATTGGAAGAAAAGGGTAACATACATTCAATATACAATTTAGTTAAATTGTATGGACGAAGTAGAATCATACCTCTCTACTCAACCTACCTATTTCTTTTCTATGACTATTTCTGCGCATTATTTACTGAATATTTCTTTCAAATCAAATATCGGTTGGATGGCTGGACGGGGAGCGGGGAGTACACCGGTGTAACAAGAATTGCAACTGAATAAATAGTATTGAAATGGAAGGATAACGTAGAGCGCCTATTGAACGAATATATTACCTTTCAAGTTGGTGAGTATAGGAATGTTCAGTTAAATGTGCATAGATGGCTCGATACGACCGGGGATTCGTCTCTTTCCCTCGCCGGGGAAGTCTTAAAGTATGACTTGGAGGAATCAATTTGCCGCGTATCAACAATAAGAAACGAATTACTAAATAATATTGGTGTCAGTCTCGGTAGTAACAATCAACAAAACAAAAAAGATTTTCATCGATTTCTCAATGCTTTTTTTCTTTACAAAATGATTGTTGCTGAGGTTACTCGCCAGAAAGCTTTGATATATACCATTGATTATTGCATCGAAAAATTGAACGATATAGATCTCGAGAAATTGAACAAGATAGATATCATGAAGCTTGATCTTTTATCAAGTTTATTCGATGGTTACATTGACGAACAGATACTTTTCCTCAAAACAATTCTTGAGAGAAAAAAGAGTTTCTTCATTGAATCCAAACTGTTAATGAGTGAGAAATCGGTAGGCTCTTCGACCGAGCTGGAACCTGCAGTGAATCCCACTTCTCTCGGGTTGCCCCGCATCGAACCCATCCGAGCAGGATTTTCATTTTCAAGCGATGCTCTTTCCATTGCGGGGAGGGAATTTTGGAATCTATTTCTGCATGATTTAAACCGTGGGGGAGATTCAACTAAAGATATTGGTGGGAATATTTCAAGATACATTTCCGATCAGGTTAGTAAACTAAATTTTCTAGATGACTCACCTATACGGAACTGTGCTAGAAGCAACTTTATTCCGAGAATCAAAAGGGATTTTTTTATTGGGAGATGCAACAGTAGTTATCTCGACGTCCTAGAAAACTTCTATGCGGGCTCCGAAGATGAAACCATCTCATCTAATATCATCTCATTTACTCATCCCCAACTGTCGGATTCGTTGTCATCCAATTTATCGAAACAAACAGCAAGGGAGGTTGCTGGCCACGTACTAACGCCAATTCAATTTACTTCGTCTAATCTGCATGAATCCACAGCCACAGCATTAGTAACTCATTCAGATGGACTTTCCAATTCTATTTCGGATCTGAATAGGTTACTGGCGAGTTTGAACTCATCTCCTCGTGAAACGATAGAGTCATTCTTATATTCGTGCAGTAGCGCTGGAGTTTATTTGGGGAAGACGTCGATAAACTCCGATTCATCATCGGATCGGCGACCCCAACCTCGTCCCAAGAATCTGGTATTGGATCGAGTCTATCAAAAGAATTTGTCTATTAGGTATTTCTGGGAACCGGAAGAAATGGAAACATCTTACTGGTCGCTAAGACTCCCATTATGCAACGATGTAACATCGAGATCTCTAGCAGAATCGATTGGAGAGGAGGTTGCGCGCGAAGATACGGACTATGCGGATCAATCTATCCGGAAAGAGGCTATTCGTCCATCCCACTTTATCAAATTCAATGAATTATTAAAAGATTTGAACAGATATGAGATCTCTTGGATCTTTTGGAAAGACAATATCGGTGAAAAATGGAGCTTATTTAGAGATTATATACCTTGGTTTTTTACCCCCACCTGGTGGAGATACTTCTACGATCTGATTAGAGAAACATATCCAGAAATAGTACTTAAAATAAGTTATGACTCGAATCATAATTTTCCCAGGATTTATAAAAGAATTGCTGAGGATGTAGTAGATGGCGCGAAAGCCTATTTATCCCAAAGACTGCAAAGCCTAGGATTGAGATTTGACAACGATTCTATCAATACTGTAGCATCCGAGATAGGTCTTCTTATTTTCGAAGAAATTCCTGATGAAGCGGAGATTTTACATTCGGGAGGATGGTCAGGATCTCAATTTTCCAATAGGTCTATCTGCTATTACTTCATCCTTTCAGTATTAATTGTTCTTGCATTATTCAAACACCCTTTGTCTGCCGTTTCGGGTTTCAATTTCTTTCATCCATGGAAACGTTTCAATACTATTGAATATTTAACAGACCCAACGCGTGGATCCTATTTGAAAGAGGTAATGTATTCCCCTTCGACAAGCTAAATGTCAACGAGAGATCTACTAATCTATTCTTTGAATAGATTCTTGAATTATATAAATAATATAATCTTTTTTTTCTTTGTGAAAAATGAACTCGATTCATGGATGTTTCATAGAGAAAGCTCCGATATCCTAGATAGTAAGAAAGAACTACTGACTCAACACCTAGTGACAAATAAAATTTTTCGCAGGTATGCGTCGAAATTGAATTCCAATTATGATTTATCGAGCAACGAGATTTCTCATGAACCTTATCCACAGGAAAGATCTAATGTTTTGGCATACTTACTTCAATTCTGGCAAAATGATCTATTGAGTCACAAGATCCGTAAGTTGGATCCTGCGGAGAAGTGGGCCTTTTCCGCTCTCGAGAGAAATATTCTATTTTCAGTAACAACGAGACGAAGAGGCAGTCTACTAGATATGCCATGTCATGACATACCTATTTCACTCCAATCGAGATTATTACCATCTAAAGGAATTTTGCTAGTAGGACCCATAGAAACTGGCCGATCTTCCATTATTAGAGATGTAGCATTCGATTCCTACTTTCCAGTGGTGAAACTACCATTGAAAAAGCTGATATACAACCGATCCTTCTTTAATAATGTACGTGGAAATTTCATCTCGAAAGAAAGCGTACACCGATTAAATTTCGTTTTTGAAATGGCGAAAGAGATGTCTCCTTGTACACTATGGATTCAAGATATTCATGAATTGAATATTCATCGTTCGTATCATAAGCTAGAAGCTGATCCCAAATTCTTACTTTGCCAAATATTGAAAAGTATTGGTGACAGGCGCAGCAATTCCAACATCCGCAGGAATGTTGTTATCGCTACGACTCACGTACCTGCGAGGATAGATCCAGCTCCAATAGCTCCGAACCGGTTAAACTAATTAATAAATTTTCGAAAATCCAACGGGTATCAACGTCATAAAGAATTATCAATTCTATTACGTATCAAAGGTTGCGAAATGGAGGCTAATCCGCCTCTTCCTCTTATTGAAGGTACTGGGTCTGGAACTACGGGTTATAGTAAACGAGATTTATTTCTTCTTGCTAATGAGGCGTTATTAATAGGTACTTCCAAAAGAAGTAAGATTCTACGTAGCGACGCAATTGAATTAGCTTTGCATAGACAACATTCGACTGCTAGTGATATGGGCAATGGGATAGAATCCGGTTCTGAATGGGAAATCTTTTCTCACGAGATAGCGGAAGCTACTTCAAAGAATAGTTTGATAGATACTTATATCACAAATACATATATTGGTCGTAACGCGTTAAAGATGCGATTTTATTATTTGTCTAACTGGTATGTGGAACCTTCAATAACCAAGTCAACATTTAATGAATTCACTCTATTTTCGCATATCCTAGGGATACTAGCTGGATTAGTTGCTCGCGATTCGCTCCAAAGGGATATGAGAAAGGAGGAAAATTTCATTGTTATCGACAAACTCGTAGAGAATGACTTGAACCTAGCTTGTGGCGTACTAGAAAACCTCTCGACTAATTTCTCACGTTCGGAAATTTGTAAAGACGGAAGTCGACGCAGTAATAGTCTTTCCTTTTCCGTTCCTATCGATAAACCCAAGTATTGTTCAGGTGTAACCTCTCAAAGTCGTTCTTCTAAATTTGTGAGAAAGGGGGGGTTTAGCAGTCTAACCGACTTTGAACTGCAACAGTCACCCGAACTAATAAACTCAAGTCCGACGGAAGTTTCGCGTGAGATCACTTGGTCCCATAAGGCTTGGCGTCTCCGTTTCCTGCGAAGCGGGGCTTATGAATTGATGAGGGTATTATCTGAACCCAATCATTTGTATAATTTAATTTTCCTCTACCAAAATCAGAATTATATACCCCAACAAGATTTTGAATTCAATAAGATTAAGGGTGACAAAAGTAAATGGTGTGATAAAAGCGGATATCTATTCACTTCTGAAAAATCTGCGACTAATGTGACAGATAAATCTATTGAAAGATTGGAAAACCGGTTGGATAATATGTCGTTACGCGAGCAATTTATCGAATTGGGAATATCCGGCGACTCATCTAATGAATATGAAACACACTGTAATCGATTCGATGAAACGACTCGACTCTTCGGGGGGCGCTTCATATGGGACCCCATGCTTCTGTTCCAGCCAGATCCTAACATTCCTTCCTCGCGTCGCAGCTTGTTGCCGACGAAAGAACTGGCGCGGAGGCTTTACACCATTTACGGTATGAGAAGGCAGCACCTTAATAAAATGTCAAATAAAAAAATTAAAAATTTCTTTCTCTATCGTGAAGATAATCCGAAATTGAAACCTGACTCACCTATTCAGCGGTGTAATAATCTCCCTATGGATGAAGAGGAGCGAGATTTTGAATACGTCAAAGAAACTTCCTCTATGGATATACATCTGCAATATCCGCAGACATTTAGTCCCGCTCGCTTCGATTCCTATGTGGTAGCAGAAGATTTCCCAGAGCGATTTATTCGGTTTAGGCTTCTGATTCATAGAAACAAATGGATGAGGCGAAACCGTTGCCCATTTCAGGATTTTCTTATCTATAACATGTTGCTTGAAATTTATTAATATCTATTCAATCCGTTCTGGTTTGGTGGGGCGTCACTGGATCGAGCGACGAAACAATTTTCTCAGGAAAGTTCATAGAACAAATCTTAGATACCCCTCATTCTGTATAGATTTCTAGCAATATAATGAGAAGCCAAATCAGTAAAAGGAAGGTCTATATTTTCCTTTTACTGATACAAATCATTTTATCGCAGCATCTTACATAGTTAAGGAACTGAAGGACATTTCCTAGATGAGTCTTTTATGATTATTTCTGCTTAGAAAGAAGATTCGGAGGGAGCAATAGCTTCTTCCGTAGGGATTTTGCGAAACAGCTTTTTAACATCAACATCACGCTTGGAATAGATCCTCTATTTCATAAAATTGTGGATTTACTCCCCTCTCCAGATGACTAATTGATTCGCTCATTCTAATCGCTCAATATACCGGAATTGAAGTGGGGACCCCCAAAAACGACCTCCCAGGATAGGCAGGATCCTTGGGGTATTCAAGGGGGGGGGGGGGGTAAGGGCGAAGGACGCACAAATCTTCTTCTCCCCAATTTTTAGAGCTGGAAATAGGCACGATAGTGAATCATTCACTGGTTGGTGGGTCATGGTCCAACGCAATTTGATTTGGCATCTGCGGCAAATACAACTATCCAATTACTAGGAATTATTGACATAGATTCGAATGAATCTCCCCGGGTAGGATTCGAACCTACGACCAATCGGTTAACAGCCGACCGCTCTACCGCTGAGCTACCGAGGAAAGTGGTAGGGGATTCAGTCTCATACACACTCAAAGACCTTTGTTCTCTGAACCGTTTCTAAATCTGTAATACGTTAACTTTCTCCGACATTTCGTGAAGTAAACTTCACGTACACCCTAACTCCTACTATAGCATTATAGGGGGAGGCGGCGGCAATAGCAATCCCGTTTGAATGGAAGGGTACCCTACCCAAATCATCGGATAGGGGGTGGGGGGGGGGGCGGGGGCAATCGATCGGGGTCGGGATCAACCCCACAAGCCCCCCACGATCTGTATGGATCAATCACCAATTAGTACTTTCTATTCCCCCCCCTTCAAGAAGCATAGTAAAATAACCACAGGATTTTCCTACCTTGTAGGAATAAGTACTATATTTTAGGAATAAAAAGAGCAAAAAGGAAAAAGATGGGGATAGGGGAGATGAATAATAGTCGGGAGAAATGAACACGAATTGGAGCTTCGTGAAACGAAAGTAGCAGTTTACGGCAAGGGCGGAATCGGGAAATCAACAACTAGCTGCAACATATCAATAGCTTTGGCTAGGCGGGGGAAACGGATACTACAAATTGGGTGCGATCCCAAACACGATAGTACTTTCACTCTCACAGGGTTCTTAATACCTACAATTATCGACACCCCACAATCGAAAGATTATCACTATGAAGATGTATGGCCAGAAGATGTGATCCATAGGGGTTATGGTGGGGTAGATTGCGTCGAAGCTGGCGGACCCCCCGCGGGAGCGGGCTGCGGGGGATATGTTGTGGGAGAAACGGTGAAATCATTGAAAGAATCAAACGCCTTTTACGAATATGACATTATTTTATTTGACGTTTTGGGAGACGTAGTTTGCGGGGGCTTCGCCGCTCCGCTAAATTATGCAGATTACTGTATTATTATAACAGATAATGGATTTGACGCCCTTTTTGCAGCAAATCGGATCGCTGCATCGGTCAGGGAAAAGGCACATACTCATCCTTTGCGGCTAGCCGGTTTAGTAGGAAACCGAACATCTGAAAGAGACTTAATTAACAAATATGTAGAAGCTTGCCCCATGCCCGTACTTGAGGTATTACCTCTAGTCGAAGATATTCGTGTTTCCAGAGTAAAGGGAAAAACTTTGTTTGAAATGGCTGAAGGACAGCCAAATCTAAATTTTGTTTGTGATTTCTATTCAAATATAGCAGATTAGATTTTATCTAAGCCGGAGGGAATCGTACCACGGGAAATCCCAGATAGGGAATTGTTTAGCTTACTTTCCGACTTTTACTTAAATCCCAATTCAGAGAAGAAAGTAAAAACTCAAAATGACCAGCAAGATACTCCGTGTGATCAACAAGGTATTCCACTTGGTTTTACAATTATTTGACACTGAAGAGGCTGCGTCTTCGCATATAAATATATAGATATATATACATCTACACCTCTCGAAGGAAATACTTTCATGAAGACTCTTGAGATTCCTACTTTTGAGTGCGAAACTGGTAATTATCACACCTTCTGCCCCATAAGTTGTGTAGCTTGGCTATACCAAAAGATTGAAGACAGTTTCTTCCTAGTAGTAGGTACGAAAACTCGTGGTTACTTTTTGCAGAGTGCTCCCGGAGTCATGATTTTTGCAGAACCTCGTTACGCGATGGCAGAATCGGAAGAAGGAGATATTTCAGCCCAGTTAAATGACCAAAAGGAATTAGAAAGAATTTGCGTACGAATAAAGAACGATAGGAACCCCAGTGTTATTATTTGGATTGGCACTTGTACCACAGAGATAATAAAAATGGATTTGGAAGGTATAGCACCCAAATTGGAGAAACAGCTTGGAATACCAATTGTGGTCGCACGGGCAAATGGGTTAGATCATGCTTTCACTCAAGGGGAAGATACTGTACTGGCTGCTACGACACACCGATGTCCAGAATATAATCATCGTCCTACAAACCAACATGGAGAAGATGTGGCTAAGCATCTTGCAGTTGACGTCGCCCCAAGTAATAACCTTTTTGGCGAAAAAAATAAGTCAAATAGATGTAATTTAGTACTTTTTGGATCTTTGCCTTCGAGTGTAGCTTCTCAATTGAATTTGGAGTCAAGGCGTCAGTCTGTTTCCGTGTCGGGTTGGCTACCTTCGCAAAAATACACTGAACTTCCCGCTTTAGGCGAAGGCGTCTACGTCTGCGGGGTGAACCCTTTCCTGAGCCGAACGGCGACAACACCAATGCGTCGGAGAAAATGCCGGTTGGTTGGAGCGCCTTTCCCTATCGGCCCCGATGGAACACGTGCCTGGATCGAAAAAATTTGTTCAGTATTTGGTGTAAAACCAGAAGGGCTGGAAGAAAGAGAAAATCAAATATGGAGAAATCTTAGTGATTACCTCGAAATAATAACCGGTAAATCTGTTTTCTTCATGGGAGATAATCTGTTAGAAATTTCTCTAGCGAGATTTTTAATTCGATGTGGAATGGTTGTTTACGAAGTAGGTATTCCCTATATGGATAGGCGATATCAAGCTGCTGAGCTGTTGCTTTTACAACATACTTGTAAGGAGATGAAGAAGCCCATGCCCCGAATTGTTGAGAAACCTGACAATTATAGTCAGGTGCAGCGTATGCATGAGCTACAACCTGACTTGGCAATTACTGGAATGGCCCACGCCAATCCCTTGGAGGCTAGAGATATAGATACCAAATGGTCGGTTGAGTTCACATTTGCGCAAATTCATGGATCTATTAATGCTCGAGATGCTCTCGAGCTAGTTACTCGTCCATTGCGACGTAGAAGTGACTCTATATTAGGCTGCCGCAGCTTATCAAGACAGACAGCAGGGGTCTAATTAAACTGTTATCACAAAAAAAAAAAAAAAACTAATTGCTGAAGATTAGTAATTAATCATTATGAAGAGTTATAGACATGTATGATCATCTATAAAAGTTCTCAATCAAAAAACTTGTTCATTTCATTAGTTTTTATTTTTATGATTAAGAAAATAAATTCCAACCTCTCTAGTGCAGTTTAATGTTTAAACCCGCAATTGATTTTACAAAATCATTTGTATTATTTCATATTTGTGTATATAATATATATGGTATCAATATTTACATCGGGAGGGTGGGTATTTTTGTGGGGAATATATCCTGAGACCTTTAAATGAAAAGGGAAAAGTGGAAGTAGGCGAAGAAACAGGTGAGATAACAATTCCGCACATCAAAAATACTACAACGAATACAAATATATCAAATATTTTGTCACTAACTGGGCTAAAATCAATGAGTCCTTATATATTATTTGGCCTATATTACGGTTTACTTGCGACATTACCTGTTGGACCTTCCCAGATTTTATGCATGAGATCTTTTCTCTTGGGGGGAAATATCGGCGGTCTCGCGTCTTTAAGTGGTTTGATGCTCGCGCAACTAGCAACTGCAATATCAATATATTGCTCACCAATATATATATTGTTATCAAAGCCACATTTGTTAACCATCGTTGTAATACCTTACATGGTTATCTTTTGTCTGACAATTAACGACTTACCAAGTTACCAGATTTTGCGTCCTGTGACCTCGTTCCGCGATTCGCGGGTAGTAAGTATATTTTTCAATAGTTTCTTGCTTCAAATTTTGAATCCCATTCTATTACCGAATCCCGTGTTGGCAAGACTAACCCACCTGCTTCTCTTTCGCTATAGCAATAATTTAATTTTTGTAGTAACTAGTTTCTTAGGTTGGTTAATTGGTCACTTGGTATTTAGCCACTTGTCTAAACTACTTTTGATTCGCGTGAAAAAAGATTCACCAATAATTTACTTACTCGTAAAACGTACTATCTATACAACTTTTAGTATTGTTTTTGCGGCAAATGCGTTGGTTTACCTGGGTAGAGCTCCGGTGCCTTTTTGGACCATAAAGTTCATGAATGAATCCCATGATAAGGAAATGTCTTTCTGGGAAATTGCTGAGTACCCAGATTTTTTGTGGTGGTTTTTCAAGCCGTGGCCTACCTCTTTTTTCGATCCCTCAAGAAGTAATCGGGGTAATCGATTCATCAAAAACAGTCGATTCGATCTCAATAGCAGTTTTTACAGGGGAAAAACATCTACATTTTTCTTCAAAAATTGTTTAACTGACGGCAAAGAGAGATTATGCATTGCGGCGTTGCCAAGTTTGTCAATTTTTGAGAAGGAGTCGGAGAAATCTCTATTTCAGTCCCGTAAATTTGCGGGGATCTATTCTTCATATCGAGGCTGGATTTTACAGAAACTAGTAAGAAATAAAATATTTCAAAGAGAATTAATAGGTCGAGTCAAATTGTTGGATACTGGGTCTTTATTTTCGAAAGCAATGGAAAGAAAAATTCGATTGATAGGTGGGGGTAAAAGAAGAGTACCCCACGTCTATGACCCCTTCATTAGCAATTTACGTGTGCGAATTCCGGTACCACAAACATTTTTAACGGGAGATGAGTTGAGTTTGACTCAATGGAATTGGACTGAATTAGACACAAGGAAAAAAATTAGAAGAGGAAGAGATTTTGTTATAACCAAAAAGAATTCCATTCAGGATTTGATTTCTTTACATAATGGGAGATTGAAGCGGGGAGTCAAGAATCCCCTACCGTGGGAAACTTTGCCAGCGAAAGCTCTACGTATGTTCCAATTTATGTTCAAAAACCGAGTTTTGTACGATTATGACGTACAAAAAATTCTCAGGAGGATAAAATCTCCGTCCGGGCCCGTTGTCACCTGGGAGGAAATAATGAACCTGGATCCCGAGGATCAAGTATTATTCTTGACTTATATAAAACAAGAAGAGAATTGCTACAAATTTGATCAAATTTTCCTATCAAATAGATTTTTGATTAGTGGCCGGAAACACCTACCAAACCCAAAGAAAAGGGTACGTATGCTCCACAAAATTGAGGATCTGACTGCAAATCTAGCTCGGAATAATGAACTATATTTCGATCCTGAGTTTGATTTTCCGGGAGCAGACGGCGATATCCGTCACAGAAAATTACGGAATGTTGGCTTCGCTTTTGCAAAGGGAAAACCCAGATCAACGAAATTAGTGAAACGATATGCAAGAATATCTGACTTCCGCCGAAAGTTTTTGAAGGGGTCCATGCGGTCCAGGAGAAGAAAGACATTGCTCTGGAAAACACTTCAAGAGAAAGTGCGTTCGGCTTTTTTTCTTAGATCGCTGGAAGTACCAATTTTATTTCAATTACCCGTTGAACAGTTAACGGGTTCGAAGACCAAAAAATCGTTTACTAGCTCGAAAGAAATAACGGATTACCAATTTGGACAGCAATTAACTACTTCCTCGTTGACGAAAAGAATTTCGAGTCAGTCAAAACTTGCTCGTTCAGTTGTAGCGGCTAGATCAGACATAGGTCCCATCCATAACGGAAGAGGCTACATGCTGGTTTTTCAATCGAGATTTCGGAAGTTTGTAAAGTTACCTGTACTTATAGTTTTCAAAACAATTGGCCGTATATTGCTTCGGCAAAACTCTGAATGGAATAAAGACTGGACGAAGTGGAAAAAAGAAATTCACATTAATTGCACGTTTGATGGTGAGGAGTTCTCCCAGGATCAACTTCCCCCCCGCTGGTTGAGAGAAGGTATACAGATAAAAATTGTATATCCGTTTCGGCTGAAGCCTTGGCACTCCAGTGAGAGTAGAAAACGACTGACTCTTCGGGAAAAATCTATGAGAGTTGATTCCATTGAGGATCGGAAATCAAGAAACAAGCGGAGGTTGAAACAAAAAAGTCCTAGATTTACCTATCTAACTGCTTTGGGATATCAGACAGATATACCTTTTGGAAGCATTCAGAAGCAACCTTCATTTTGGAGACCTATTAGAAGGGAATTGATTCGAAACTGCAGGGAAAGATTTTCACTAGGAACCAAGCAAGTTTACCATTTTCTCGATTCCAAATTCAATTTCGGGAAAATGTTGAAACCAAGTCTAATTTTGTTAAAAGAGTTCAACCTGTTTTTCAAGGCCAGGAGAGTATCAACTGACTCCGCCCCAAACTATAATATTCAGATAAGGCCTGTAGATAACGACAATGCAGACGAAAAAGTAGAATTGAATTTCAATTCAAATTTTGGAGGATCCATTGATGCCGGTGAGGAAGTGCCACTAGCTAGTAATTTTAGCAAAGAACTAGCTTTTCAAAAATCAACTGCTGAAAAATTTGTAGCGCATAATTACGCAATCGGATTACCAAATCTGCTAAACGGAGGGATTGACCTAGATCAACCGGACACTGAAATAACTCAAGTCGATGAATTAACTTTAGATTACAAGTTGAAGGATACAGATCTCACTAATTTTGTAAAATTCAACGAATTAACCGGTTTTAAAGAAATGACCTTGAAGTCATATATACTCGTTGTAGAAGCAGCCAAAAAATCCTTTTTAGTTACGTCAATGTCGTATCTGAAAGTTAACAGGGATTTCTGCTATTGCCTCGACGAACTTTTTGCGTTACGCACGCAACTAATCGAAGTATTTAATATTACTATTCAAGAAACAAATTTAGTTTTCTCCAGATCGAAAAATAGATTGTCACGGTTTGGCAAAACTCAATGGTTACCTCAAGCTTATCTCTATAACAGTATTTGGGATCTCGGCGTGAAGAAAAACTTAGACTTGAGTTTGTTAGCAACTGGTAGGAGGGGCGATTGTGAGGAAGGGGTTGAAAGAGATAGAGGACAAAACGGCGAATTAACCCCCCACCAGTCTAAACAATCTTTGGCTTATTCGGTAGATTCTTCCAGTCTATCCATTGGGTACGACTCAATTATTTCAAGCTCAAGCGAAATGAATAATTACACAGATAGCTCGTTTGATAAGGCGACTAGTAAAATTGCAAAGAAATTTTTCAATGAACAGGTTTTGAAGTTCGTGGAGGAGTGGGGGTTTTTGAGAAAGTTATGTGATCTAGACGCCAGTAATTGGAATAAATGGTTAGATTGTTTTTCTGAATATAACTTGCCACTAACACTGTGGCGCGGCGTAGCACCCCACAGATGGAGAATCAGTTCCGATTGCTTGAGCGAACTCAGCGGTATTGAAAAAGAAATTGCAAATGAACAAGAATGTCACGTCTTTCGAGGTGAGTTACGCAATTATTCCATATATGCCAAAAAACCCTCACTTAGGCACCGAGTTAAAAATCTCAGTAGGCTCCGCAAACGTAGATATCTATTACAAGGTCTCATTGATTTTGTAAGAAATGGGGATATGGATAAAATTTCCGTCCGACAAGATGCTGTTGCAAAAAGGTTTTGCTGCGAAAATCGTATTTTGAGAATGACTAAAGTAAGAGGGAGGGGGATGAATAAATTATCTGACTCCCACACTTCCGATTCAGAGATCAAATTCAATTCTAAGTTTGATTTGATGCCGTGGCTAGTTACAGATTTTGCAAGAGCAAAAGAATTTTTTAAGAGGAGAAAAAAGAGGTTGAGAGATCCTATTTTGAGGGATAATACTACATATGGCATTGCACTAGATATTAATCGTAGATTCCAAAAAGTATCTGATGAACTGTACGAAATCATGTTAGATGAAAGAGAAGATGCAGATTACCTGTTTCGATGGAAATGGAAGTCCGAAGTTAAACTAGAAAATTTGAGAAGTTTAACAGCTCTCACAAGAATGTTAGGAGATGACCGCGATCTCGTCACACTCTGTGTGAATACTTGCGTAGATTCAGAGCTATTAGACCTGTATTTCAACGCAACAACGAAACTTCGTCTTTTCCACGACTTGTCTATCCTTTCAGCCCATCGTTTATCAATATTATTTGACGACCAAAATTTGGTGTACAAAATAATAAATCCCTTGTTAAAATTCAAGTCTAGATTGAAAAACAGATTAAAAAAACGACTATATGGGAAAATCTATAGTGATACTTCTATCTCAAAATTGTCACTGATAGCCACAGAAGTAAACAAAAAATGGTCTCACATTTATAACATCGGAGATCTTCTGCTTCCGCGACGTCGGCGGGAATTCCGATTCCTTCGATCTTTGTTAATGTCGAGGTCTACAAAACCGGCAGCGGACTACTTTGATTCTGCATCGGAAATTGAACGGACTGGCAGTAGCAAAGAATCTGAGCCTTCGGAACTAAGGGAAGTCCAAAAAGTTAAACGATTTTTGTGGCCCAGCCACCGTCTAGAAGAATTAGCCTGCACCGGTAGATTCTGCTTCAACATTACCACTGGGAGCCAATTTACGACACTTAAGATTCGGATGTATCCGACTATTCGGGGTTAACAGGGGCAAGGGGTATCAGGCACGAAACAAAGGTTTTCGGAGATGTGTAGTTAATTGGAATTACCAAAATGAAGGTATTTCCAATTAATTACGTAATATATATATCTATATATATCTATATATATCTATATATAGATATATATTAATGTGAATCGTGACAAAAGCTGTGGTTTTTCATGGATGAGACATAGATATCTACAGCTACTTGAGGCGATACTGCATCACACTTAAAAAAATCGGACTTCCTTTTTATCCAAGGCGCTATTGCTGCAACTGCTGACTAAACAGCTTATAATCGATTTGAGGTGCAGCAAGCAATCGTAATTATTATCATTATTAATATGGATAGGTATAAATCTATTGACGCGCAGCTAGTCGGCGGGAACAGAGATACTGGGTTCACCGCTTCACAAATTTACTATTTAACTCGCCAGATTTTGAAGCTTACTTCTCACCTGGAATCACACTCTGAAGACTATTCATCCCAAAGAGGTTTGCGGAAGTTACTCAGTAGACGTAAGCGTCTTTTAATTTATTTAAAAGATGAGAATACGGCTCTATATACCAAAATTGTAAAAAATTTGGGTATTCGGAGTTTAAAGGGTCGTTAAAGAAAGATTGGGCAGGGGTTTGGTTTTTCAACGTATCGTAGTTGGCGCGACTTCTTCTGGCGAAGCTAGATCCTGTGACATTTACTGGAAAGGAAGTAATTCACGGGTATGTATCTTAAAAAATTGGATCCAATTACAATAAGCATGGGTCCTCATCATCCATCTATGCATGGTGTTCTTCGGCTTGTTGTTACCTTAGACGGCGAAAATGTTGTTGACTGCGAACCAATCTTGGGATATCTGCATCGAGGGATGGAGAAAATTGCTGAGAACAGGACGATTTTGCAATACCTTCCATATGTAACAAGGTGGGATTATTTAGCTACTACGTTTACTGAAGCAGTAACGGTCAATGCGCCAGAGAAACTGGCAAATATTCAAATACCCGGAAGAGCTAGCTATATACGCGTAATCATGCTCGAATTGAGCCGAATAGCTTCACATCTGTTACGGCTTGGGCCATTTCTGGCAGATATTGGTGCACAAACTCCATTCTTTTACATATTTCGCGAAAGGGAAATGATTTATGACTTGTTTGAGGCTGTTACTGGTATGCGAATGATGCATAACTATTTTCGCATCGGGGGAGTTGCCGCCGATCTGCCCTATGGGTGGGTAGACAAGTGTTTAGAGTTCTGCCACTACTGCCTCCCGAAAATTCATGAATATGAGCGACTAATTACGAGGAATCCTATTTTCTTGAAGCGGGTAACTGGAGTAGGCTTTATCAACAAACAAGACGCTATCAGTTGGGGTTTATCTGGACCTGTATTACGGGCCTCGGGCGTTCAATGGGATCTTCGCAAAGTTGACCACTACGAATGTTACGACAACTTGGATTGGCAGATCAAGTGGCAGGAAGGGGGAGACTCCCTAGCTCGTTATTTGGTGCGAATTGATGAAATGAAGGAATCAATAAGTATCATTCAACAGGCGCTGAAACTTCTTCCAGGAGGTCCATATGAGAATTTGGAGGGTCGACGTCTTGTTCAGCAAGAAAAAGAAATAGACTGGGGTGGTTTCAATTACCAGTTCGTTGGCAAGAAATCTTCTCCTACTTTTAAATTGCCTAAACAAGAGCATTACGTAAGGGTAGAAGCTCCCAAGGGAGAATTAGGAATCTTCTCGGTCGGAGATGACGGTGTTTTTCCCTGGAGGTGGAAAATTCGTCCACCTGGTTTTATAAATCTGCAGATTCTTCCTCAATTGATAAAAGGAATGAAGCTCGCAGATATTACGACGATATTGGGTAGTATAGACATAATCATGGGAGAGGTTGACCGCCGAAATGACAACTCATATCGAAATTTACGGAAAACAATTAGTTCAATTATTTAACGAGTTGGAGGTTGCAACAACTTCCTCCGAATCAATTTGGATTCTAGTTTTTACCCTCATTTTAGTTACGGGAGTCACAATGGGAGTATCAGTAATCGTTTGGCTCGAGCGAAAGGTTTCTGCGGGGGTGCAGCAACGTACTGGACCGGAATATGCGGGTCCATTGGGAATTACTCAATCGTTGGCAGATGGAATCAAACTTCTATTGAAGGAAGGCATCATTCCATCTAAAGGTGATGCTTGGTTATTTACCACTGGACCAGTCGTTGTAGTCACACCAGTTCTAGTAAGTTACTTGGTAATACCCTTTGACCAAAATATCGTATTATCTGATCTGGGTATAGGCGCTTTTTCCTGGGTCGCTGCTTCAAGCGTTGTACCTTTGGGTCTTCTTATTGCGGGGTACGCCTCAAATAACAAATACTCCTTCTTAGGTGGTCTGAGGGCTGCCGCCCAATCTATCAGTTACGAAATACCCCTGGCCTTGTGTATATTATCTGCATCCCTACGTGCGATTCGCTAAGCTTTATTAATAAGTGAAAACTTACTACTTATTAGTAAGTAGTGTAAAAATATTGCTAAGTAACAGACCAAATAGTTATTTGGGTGAGATCAAACAGCGTTTTTGCAGTTACGGTTTCAAACCCCATACCCCATGTACGGGCGTACAAGCATATCTGATCGGTGAATTGAACACCGACTTACCCCAGGTCTAGGCTTCATCCAGGCTTGACGCGGGAACAGATATTTGTCTCCCGCTTTCTCTTAGGATTAGATGAAAGTGAACAGTAAGGAACACCAATATGCGCAAGAGATTTGTTAAGCAGAGGGGGTTGTAGTAATAGGGAAAGGCAACCAGAGTACTAAGATATCTAAAGAGTTGATATTTGAAAATTTCTATCTGCTTTTCCTAGTGTTTCCACACATGAGATAGACTCAGTCTCGGTAGGGACGATTGAGTAGTGCATCCAATATATTTCAGTCTCGAGTATAGTCCTGTTCACTGCGATTATAACCGTTTGGAACGAAGTAACCCCCATGAAAGTTTTGGTGATCAAAAAATCAGGTATGAGCTTTTTTCAGTTTCAGCCTGGAGCTTGCTGCAACAGGCACAATGCTGAACTAGTCAATTTGACTTTTTTTTTTATCTCCAGATGAAACTAAAATTCATTGTATTTCTCTTTTCTATTTAGAGGTGACAGAGATATATGTTGAACTTCAAAAGTTTTGCAACAGGTCGTAAGTTACAAAAAAAAAATAAATGAGGTTGAGATAGATTCGGAAGCAACTGCCTTTTTGTGGCAAACGGAATCCCATCAATTTGAGTCGGTGATTTTTATTTGAGACACGGATGACGACCGTGTATCACTAATCTCTCTCTATGAAATTGCTGAGGAGCCGTATGAAACTCTAATTTCACGTACGGTTTTGAACTAGAGGCGGAAGTCGCCGCCGACTATTCCTATCTGGTAGCTTGAGTACGGTTGATATAGTTAAAACACAAGCCAAATATGGGTTTTTTGGATGGAATCTATGGCGTCAGCCCACAGGGTTCATAGCATTTTTTATTTCGTCATTGGCAGAATGTGAGAGACTTCCTTTTGATCTTCCGGAAGCGGAGGAAGAACTGGTTGCAGGTTACCAAACCGAATATTCGGGAATAAAATTTGGTCTATCTTATGTTGGTTCTCATTCAAATCTATTGGCCTCCTCACTATTTGTAACAATTTTATATCTGGGTGGATGGGATTCCCCAATTCCTTTCTTTGAAAATCTTGGACAATTTTTTCCATTTCCAAATTATAGCGGCGAGTCCTTCGACGTTTTTGGGCCAGGGGTGGGCATCATCACTACACTATCAAAATCTCATTTATTTATATTTATCTCCATCTTAACAAGATGGACTTTACCTAGGGTAAGAATAGATCAATTATTAGATCTCGGATGGAAATTTCCTTTGCCTATTGCCTCGGGAAATTTGTTGCTCACAGCCTCGTTTGAACTTCTGCTAATACGCTAAATCCCCACACTTCAGTTTCAGTTCAAGTCAAATCTGTTTAATTTAATAAAAAAGAAAGGAAACAAATATGTTGTTTGTTTCTTTTCCCGTACATATCAATTTATATGTACTAAAAATAATTAGCAAGTTGGGTTCATCTATTTTATGTTTTCCACACTAATTGAATTTCGGAGTTATGGGCAACAAGCCGTAGAAGCCGCAAGATACATAGGTCAAGGTTCCGCGGTTACTTTGGATCATTCAAATCGTTCACCCATAACTGTCCAATATCCGTATGAAAAAATTTTACCATCCGAACGATTTCGTGGACGCATACATTTTGAATTTGACAAATGTATTGCTTGCGAAGTATGTGTCCGAGTATGTCCGATCAATCTGCCAGTTGTAGATTGGCTATTGATGAAGGACATCAGGAAGAAACGATTGAGAAGCTATAGCATCGATTTTGGGGTTTGTATCTTTCGCGGAAACTGTGTCGAATACCGCCCAACCAATTGTTTGTCAATGACTGAAGAGTATGAACTTTCCAGTTATGACCGTCATGAACTAAATTACGATCAAACAGCTTTGGGTCGTCTACCTCTTTCTACATCTCAAGATTTTTCAATTCAAGTGGTTTCGACTTCGTTAAATTTTTTAAACAAAAAGTTTGAGGGTGAAAAAAATTAACTCAAAATCTAACCTAATTAGTAACCCGCAAATTAATTGTATATTCTGATAAGGTAAATTGATTTTTTTTTTGGTTACTTATAACTAACGGAAAAAAACAAAAAGAACGAGTATGAGGCAGAGGTAGAAATTTCATGAAATATCGAAGTAGTTGTGTCTAACGAATCTATCTGAATTAATTCATGAATTTATTTTGGTACTAATAGAAGCGGGTATTTTGCTAGGAAGTTTGGGCACAGTATCATTTACTAATGTGGTTCATTCTGCTTTTTCCTCGGGATCGGTTTTCACCCGTATATCTTTATCATACTTCGTATTGAATGCTGATTTCGTAGCTGCCGCACAACCGCTTGTTTACGTAGGAGCTATAAATGTGTTAATTGTGTTTGCTGTAATGGTTACCGACAAACCGACGCGATCCGATTCTAACACTTGGGGCGTAGGGTACTTCACCGTTTCGGGAGCTTGTGCAGCCCTCTTTCTGGTATTGGTTAATACAATTCGTAACACAAGATGGTTCGATATAAGTTTCATCAATCAATCGGAGATTCTTTCGTCAAATACACCCAGGATTGATGTACACCAACTCGGGTATAAGTTATTAAGTGAGTTTTTAGTTCCGTTCGAGCTTCTTTCGATACTTCTTTTAGTTGCTTTGGTGGGAGCAATTAACCCAGCGCGGGACGAAGACGCAGTTACAATTGGCGAAAAGTCATATCTTTCGTCATCTCGTAAGAATTCTAAATCTTTATGATTAATACTAACTTCCCCAAATAAAAAGTAGGAATAAATTGCGAAAGAAATTGACTTACTAACAATCATACTTGAGGAGGGCTTTAATAAACCACGTTTGAACACGGACTAATTTTAGGTGCTTATCTTCTGTGTGTCGGATTTTTCGGCTTAATTACGAGTAGAAATATGGTTAGGGCACTTATGAGTCTCGAGTCAATTTTTAATGCGGTTAATTTAAATCTCATCACATTTTCAAATTTTTTTAACAATAAGCAAGCTGGGGGGGAAATATTTTCAACATTTGTGACAGCCGTTGCGGCTGCCGAGGCCGCCACTGGGTTAGCCACTGCCCTTTCTCTCCATCGAAATAGGAGATCTACTCGTATTGATCAGTTTAATTTGTTAAAATGGTGATTGATAACTATATAAATTGATTTAATCAATATAATCAATTTTTTGTTCAACTAAAGTATCCCTATCTGCTTAATTATTTTGATACCTTATTGTATTTTAGAAGTAATCAACTTATTCTTTTCTAAAAAGGGGACAAGTTTTTGAAAGAGAAATAAAAAAAAAATTAGAATCCGATCAGATAGGTTTGGGAAAAAAAATATAAATATTTTACTTGGTAGTAAAAATACGTATTCGCGTAAGGGATAGGGAAAAAAGTTTTACCTCAACCTCTTCACAAAAAAAAATCGGTATACGAATTCAATGGGAGTAAATAAACTCAATGGCACATTCAGTGAAAATATATGATACGTGTATCGGTTGTACCCAGTGTGTAAGGGCATGTCCCACAGATGTGTTAGAAATGATACCCTGGGATGGGTGCAAGGCAAATCAGATAGCCTCCGCTCCTAGAACAGAAGATTGCGTGGGTTGCAAAAGGTGTGAATCCGCTTGTCCAACAGATTTTTTGAGTGTACGCGTCTACCTAGGGGCTGAAACTACCCGAAGTATGGGTTTAGCTTACTAGTTAGTCAATAAAAACGTAAAATTTCATTACTAAATTATAATGACTCATACTCGAAGCTTCGAGACTGCGAAGTACGAGTATGAGTCGTTGTAGTTGGCGCATGCAGTTTGCTTCGTATCAAAAATTATTTTCTATTCATGATGAGTAATGTACCTCGGCTAACAACGATTGTTCTCTTTCCAATTCTTGCCAGTTTCTTGCTTCCAATTCTGCCTCGCGATGGAAACAGAATGATTCGATGGTATACCCCGGGCATTTGCATATCGGAATTCTCGCTGATTACTTACATTTTTCATCGTCACTTCCAAGTTGATTCCCAATCCATCCAGTTAATAGAGACGTTCAACTGGATAAATTCCATTCATTTCCATTGGAGATTAGGTATTGACGGACTTTCGATGAGTCTCATTTTACTTACGGGTTTTATAACTACTCTAGCAACCTTGGCGGCTTGGCCGATCACTCGTAATACACGGCTATTTCATTTCCCAATGTTAGTTATGTACAGCGGTCAAATTGGGTTATTCGTTTCCCGCGACATATTGCTTTTCTTCTTCATGTGGGAGTTGGAACTAATTCCAGTTTATTTACTTCTATGCCTATGGGGTGGAAAAAGACGTCCATATTCGGCCACAAAATTTGTTTCATACACAGCTGGCGGCTCCATCTTCCCTTTAGTAGCAGCCTTAACCACGAGTTTTTATGGAAACGGGGTACCCCCTTTTGATATCCAGGTTTTAATGGGTAAATCATACCCCATCTCGTTGGAAATTGCTCTTCATTTAGGCTTTCTAATTGCCTATGCGGTTAAATTGCCGATATTTCCCTTTCACACCTGGTTGCCAGACACTCACGGAGAGGCACATTACAGCACATGCATGTTACTAGCTGGGGTATTATTAAAAATGGGAGGATACGGGCTGATTCGAATCAATTTGGAGTTACTGATTCACGCGCATTGTTTATTTGGATCGTGGCTGATATTGCTCGGAGCAATTCAAATTGTATATGCTTCTCTAGCTTCTACGAGTCAGCGTAATCTCAAGAGAAGGATAGCCTATTCATCAATTTCCCATATGGGTTTTGTTACTATTGGGGTTGGTTCCTTGACAGACGCGGGTATTAACGGAGCCATTTTGCAAATGATATCTCACGGCTTAATTGGCGCAGCGTTATTTTTCCTTGCAGGTACTTGCTACGACAGAACACAGACTCTCCTTCTTGATGAATTGGGGGGAGTAGCAGCTCCGATGCCTAAACTATTTACAATGTTTAGCGCATTTTCGCTGGCATCTCTTGCATTACCAGGAATGAGTGGTTTCATTTCGGAATTATTGGTATTTTTGGGAGTTGTTACCAGTAAGCAATACTCATTTTTATTTAAAGCGGAAATTTTAGTGCTGGGGGCAACCGGTACAGTATTAGCTTCTATCTACTTGTTATCCATGTTACGCCGAATGTTTTATGGCTATAGATTTTCCAATGAATCAAATCCTTATTTAATTGATTTTGGTCCAAGAGAGGTATTCACCTCGACTTGCCTTTTCTTACCAATATTAGGTATCGGTTCGTACCCAAATTTAATTTTATCTATACGGAGTAGCAAAGTGTTCTCAATATTGTTTTCATATTCGGATATGAGGTGAGGGGGGGGGGGCCAACTTCAATAAATTACACTACTGCAAGTAACTTGATAGAAAAAAAAACTTGGTTTCTAGTTCCTGCCTGGTAGAAAAGCTCGCCAATTCCAACTGCATTACCACCTCCATAGGAAATACTTAATATACAAAATACTTATATACGACACATACGTTATTTCCCAACGGTTTATGCTTGCAATCGCTAGCACAAATGAAAATATACTGGGATGGGGAAACAGAAACAGACAAACATGTGGATGTAGCTACCTCCAACTCATTTATCAAATGTTTGTTTTTGTTCCCCCATCTTTTAATTATTTTTTTTTTATATTGTTTAATTGGTAAAACCGAAAACCCGGTGAATTAAACTCTTCATTTTCAATTTAGTAATTTTCAATTTCGTTGTTTTTATACCAGCCATCCATAGTTATGTAATCCAACCCCCAACAAATTGACTCCCAAGAAGCAAACCCAAACTATAAAAAAACCAGTAGATGCTGCCGCAGCTGGCCCCTCCCCCATCCGCTTGTTAGTCGTCCTAATGTGAAGGTAAGTTGCATGTATTGACCGAGTTACTAGCGCCCAAGTTTCTTTAGGGTCCCAGCTCCGATAAGATCCCCGAGCTTCATTAGCCCGCACCGCTCCGGAAGGTATACCAATGGTTAATAACGAGAACCCCAAGCTTATAATTTGATAAGCCCATCTATCTAATTGATTAAGTAATTTACATTTCCTTGAATTTAGGGATAGTAGATGGGAGAAACTCCGTACATCAGTTCCACTACAAATATTTAGTAAAGTACTACACTTGTTGCAATTGTGTCTCGAATCAGAAACGGAGTAATTGCTTATCTCGCCATAAAAAATACTCGATGGAGATACTGCCGACAAAGATCCGCACGACAGGGTTGCATGACTCAACAGCATCGTACTTACATGCGTCATCGACCGGTGAGACTGCAAAGCAGGTACTAAAGGCGCGGATTGCTGCATCTCTTCAGGGAGGCCTAAGGTTGCAAACGCATGAGTCAGCATAGCACCCGGCGCTGTAATTGCACCCGACAACCCATTCTGATTCCTAACTTCTGAAATTACGTATGATAAAGAGAAGCTCCATGAAGGAAACATCGATGACTCGTACAGATTGCTCAGTGGTAGATGCCTAGTTTGGAACCAGCGGGTTACTGAAAATTCCGTCATGCAAAGAAAAGCAATTGTCATACTCTTCCTGCTAAGTTTATTTGATTTATCAAAAATGTAAAATAGATTGGTCAGATTCGGCAGCGTAGCAGAAAGAAGCATCAGAAATGAGATGTGGATAGAAGCGCGTTCCATATAGGTATACGTCGTAATGAAGGGAGACCGGTAAATTATTCCAACTTGATCTGATTGTATTCAAATCAATTACTACCAAAGTAACATTTTTCCTTTTTTTTTTTTGTACAAACGCGAAGAGGTAGAGAATTACCATTGCCATAACTTAAATAGAAATTAGTTACTAATTTCTATTGATTTGAAAAGTATATTGAACCATATGAATTACATATCTATATATATATATATAAATATATATCTATATATATAATAAAATTATCTACATATAGATAGATTCTTTCTTTCCTTTCACTTATTCATTAAATAAATTTGTATCTAAAAGTTGGGAAATTCTCTAATGCCGCTACTCGGATTCGAACCGAGACGCTCTGGCACTGCTTCCTAAGAGCAGCGTGTCTACCTGTTTCACCATAGCGGCTTCTTGTAATATATTACAAGAGTAGATATCTATCATCTATATCTACATATATCTAGATATCTAAATCTATCTAAATCTATCTCTATATTTCTATATATATATATATATATATATATATATATAGGTAGATGTAGATATGAAAATATTCTATATCGCTTTGAGGTGGCATGTCAATGTCTATTTACAGAAAGTTTAGTTGTATACGGATAAGTTATCGAAGTGGCAAGGGATATGGAGCTTCGTTTGCTCTCGGAATGACTTATTTCAACAAATAGAAAACCAATTTAGCAGATGATTCATTAAGTTGAGGTGGTGTTAGTACTATCATATAACACCAGACATATATGTATCTATATGTATCTATATGTATCTATATGTATCTATATGTATCTATATGTATCTATATGTATCTATATGTATCTATGTATTTATCTATCTATCTATATATATATATAGATAGATAAATACATATAACGGAATATGGCGCAGTTTGGTAGCGCGCCATCTTGGGGTGATGGAGGTCACAGGTTCGAATCCTGCTATTCCGAATGGAGATGAAGTCACTGGGTTTGTGAAGAAGTAATTATAGAAGTTTCCCGCTTTTCCAGGCAAGCAATTGATAAACTGAAATAAATGTAGTTTTTATATTTAGGTGGAAAACCTTTTGCTCCCCTGAAATCTCTGTAAGAAACTCCGAAAAAAAGCAAAAAGAAGAGGTATTTTCGACTTAGTTTTGCCTTTCAGAGTCATTTGTTTTGTCCCTGTCCATACTTAACTTAGGAAGTTGGGAAAGGGAAGGGATAGTCCTTTATTGCCCTTTTGTTTCCTCGATTATTATATATCTGCATTTACCAGAAAAAAAAAAGTAGCAGCTGTCAACTAGTTAGCTATTAACTCCCGCAAAATCAAACCTATTTCACGTTTGAACTTGCTGTCTATTGAGTTCGATTTTTACTAGTCAAACTTATGCTACAATCGCGGCTGAGTAACTAATTACTGACAAGTCTCAACATGGTTAAACAACATACCTCGAATTTTTAAGTAAGTATTCCATATTACAAAATCGGATTTTTCATTAACCTCAATGTACTGGTACGTCTTGGTGTTACACCTCTTCTCCCGTTTCGTAGTTTTCCGTCTAATCATTCACTTCATAGATATAGGTAGATCTATATCTACATTACGTTTTCGAAAATGACAGGGAATAAATAATCCGATTTTTATTTCAGGAATCTTTTTTACTCTCCACTTTTTCCGTTATATAGTAAAAACTTTTTGAACGACCGGTTAACACAGATTGCGCCAGGGAAAAAGCCCTTGACGCCACCCCTACGGATTCAGTTTTCCATGCATGATTACGAATCTTTTTTTTTGATCTAGAAGTTCGTTTTTTAGGAACTGCCATATATCTAGTACTTTTTTGCAACTAACTTATAACTGTGTTGATACGTATCAATAGAATGGATATAATAAAAAGAACTAAATAAAAATGAGTATGAGCAGGGGAAAACAAAAAGCCAGTGAAGTTCTTTCTATGTTGTTACATCAATTCTCTAAGTATCTATTGATTCAATATTCAATATAAAAAACTATTTAAGATTCGTTTAGGTCTTTACCGCCAAAATAAATGGAATCAACGACGAATCGGGTCATGTTTTCTCTATATCCGATAGTTCGTCATGTTTTCTTCTTAGAAGAAATCTTTTGTATCACCAGTTTCTTTTTGAAGCAACCGTGTAAGATTCTACCTCTGACAACTGCATCATCCAACCACGGATATCCAAGATTGACGCTAGATTCATCACGAATAAGTAAGACCCGATTTATTGATATTTTTGTATTGGATGTCAAGATGGGTCGAACTGGGGTGAAGTGTCGAGCGTCGTGAAATCTTCCCTGTTCTACTCGGAGTTGTTTACCTCCGATGTCAATTATTGCATATTTATTCATCCTAATTTTCTCTTTTTATCTATCCACTTTTTTTAATAAAAAAAAAAATGAGGGGGTGATTTCCAAACCTAATTGGAATCAAATTATCTAACTTGAATAAGTATCTCGGGCTTCTTTAAATATTGTCAAGTTTTTTACATATTTTTATAACATGAAACTAAAAAATTGCAAAGATGAAGTTTCTTGTCTAGTTAAACACTAATTATATCGTTTGCATATATTCTATTTCATATTGTTCCCAGATTTTTATTTTCGACTCCCAGTCAGAAGAAGTTGAAAGCGACAATAAATTTAATTTGGACTTGATACGCCCGTGGAACTCCCAAATCAATATGCCTGTTTCATCCCCTCGTGTCCATTGGCAGCTTCTCGTTCTACCGGATCCCTATCGTTTTTTTTTCCGAAAGCTGCAAGAAGCTTACGCCGTCTGTGTGCCATTTTCAATACCTTTTCGTTAATCATTGCTATGTTTGCTTCCCTTGCCCTATTTTGGCAACAAGCCGCGACTCACTCCATCCAGCAGTATTTGTGGACTCGGGTTCCAATAAGTGATTTTCATTTGAAAATAGGTTTTTTGATTGATCCGCTTACTCTTGTTATGTCAATATTAGTCACTACCGTGGGTATTTCAGTGACGGTTTACAGCGATAGTTACACGTGTCACGACTAGGGTTATGTAAGATTTTACGCCTACCTAAGTTTGTTTACCGCATCAATGTTAGGGTTGGTTTTTAGTCCCAATCTGATACAGATTTACGTTTTTTGGGAATTAGTCGGAATGTGTTCCTATTTATTAATAGGTTTTTGGTTTGCAAGATCGAGCGCCGCAAATGCTTGTCAGAAAGCTTTTGTAACCAACCGAATAGGAGATTTTGGGTTACTGCTGGGTATATCGGGTGTCTACTGGATAACTGGTAGCTTTGAGATTTTTGAATTGTGTGACTGATTTTTCGAACTGAATAGCAGCGGCGCAATCAATCCAATCTTTGCTAATACAATAGCCCCTTTACTTTTTTCAGGTCCGGTTGCCAAGTCCGCCCAATTTCCACTTCACGTATGGTTGCCAGATGCTATGGAGGGACCTACGCCCATATCAGCTCTTATTCACGCAGCTACTATGGTGGCTGCCGGAATTTTCTTCATAGCTCGAATTTTTAGCTTTATCTCAATATTGCCTCCGACGATGTATACTATTTCCTGGGTGGGCGGAGTAACAACCTTGCCAGGCGCCACGTTAGCTCTTGCCCAGAAAGATCTGAAAAGGGGTTTGGCCTATTCCACCATGTCTCAGTTAGGATATATGGTACCAGCTTCGGGTATCGGTGCCTCCCGATCTGCTTTGTTTCATCTCATCACGCATGCTTATTCAAAAGCTTTGTCATTTTTGGGTTCTGGTTCAGTTATCCATTCTATGGAAAAAGTGGTTGGATACTCTCCCACTAGAAGTCAAAATATATTTTTCATGGGTGGCTTAAGAAAACACATGCCAATTACTGGAACTACCTTTCTCCCGGGTACTCTTTCCTTGTGCGGCATACCCCCACTATCCTGTTTCTGGTCTAAGGATCAAATTATTACTGAAAGTTGGCTGCGCTCCCCCTATCTCGGATTAGCAACTTCCACTACAGCAGGACTTACTGCGTTTTACACGTCTCGTATCTACCTCCTCACTTTCGAGGGAAATTTTCGTGCTAATCAAACAAATTCTACTGGTTTCAATAATTTTATTCCAACAGAAAAGAGTCTTACTCTATGGGGTGGAGCTCAGTCAGAATCACTTAGCAGAGAAGCAAATAGTGATGCTATATCTACAACAGATACGGAACGAAACGGTGTTACAGAAACGGGAAGCTTGGTCATCTCGCGTCCTTCCGAAGGAGATTTAATTCATGAGGGGAAGAATCAAACTCATTTTGAGCAAACCTTACTATATCCGAAAGAATCAAATTCTTGCATGGTATTGCCTCTGATTGTTTTGGCGGTACCTACCGTATTAGCCGGATTGGCAGGAGTAGGGGTTGACCCAAGCCAAAAGGGAATTAGTTTGGACTTTTTGCTTGATTGGCTGATTTCTATTCCTTCCTTTTCCGAAGTTAATAAACGTATTGAAATTTTGACGGAGACATTAACTAGTTCAATCCCTTCACTTAGTTTATCTGTTATTGGATTATTAGTTTCTTTCAAAGTTTATGGACAAAATAATAAAATTGTTGATACAGAATTTTTTGAAAAATTAATCAATAGAGATTTGCTAAGTACTTTTGTGTCTTCTATAAGAGACTGGTCCATAAATCGGGGTTATATTGATTATTACTACAAAGCTTATTTTACTCGAAGTATAGTTTCACTCAGCAAGCTAGTTTTGCGTTTTGATCAATGGATAATTGATGGGTTTATCAACGGAACCGGTGTATCAAGTCTCCTTGGTGGAGAGAGTATGCGGCGTGGTCTAAATGGTAGAATATCTCAATATCTATTCATTTTAATAATTGGAGTTGTCTTACCGATGTCAGTTGTTGATTTCCCGATTCCGCCCTTGCCGTAAACTGCTACTTTCGTTTCACGAAGCTCCAATTCGTGTTCATTTCTCCCGACTATTATTCATCTCCCCTATCCCCATCTTTTTCCTTTTTGCTCTTTTTATTCCTAAAATATAGTACTTATTCCTACAAGGTAGGAAAATCCTGTGGTTATTTTACTATGCTTCTTGAAGGGGGGGGAATAGAAAGTACTAATTGGTGATTGATCCATACAGATCGTGGGGGGCTTGTGGGGTTGATCCCGACCCCGATCGATTGCCCCCGCCCCCCCCCCCACCCCCTATCCGATGATTTGGGTAGGGTACCCTTCCATTCAAACGGGATTGCTATTGCCGCCGCCTCCCCCTATAATGCTATAGTAGGAGTTAGGGTGTACGTGAAGTTTACTTCACGAAATGTCGGAGAAAGTTAACGTATTACAGATTTAGAAACGGTTCAGAGAACAAAGGTCTTTGAGTGTGTATGAGACTGAATCCCCTACCACTTTCCTCGGTAGCTCAGCGGTAGAGCGGTCGGCTGTTAACCGATTGGTCGTAGGTTCGAATCCTACCCGGGGAGATTCATTCGAATCTATGTCAATAATTCCTAGTAATTGGATAGTTGTATTTGCCGCAGATGCCAAATCAAATTGCGTTGGACCATGACCCACCAACCAGTGAATGATTCACTATCGTGCCTATTTCCAGCTCTAAAAATTGGGGAGAAGAAGATTTGTGCGTCCTTCGCCCTTACCCCCCCCCCCCCCTTGAATACCCCAAGGATCCTGCCTATCCTGGGAGGTCGTTTTTGGGGGTCCCCACTTCAATTCCGGTATATTGAGCGATTAGAATGAGCGAATCAATTAGTCATCTGGAGAGGGGAGTAAATCCACAATTTTATGAAATAGAGGATCTATTCCAAGCGTGATGTTGATGTTAAAAAGCTGTTTCGCAAAATCCCTACGGAAGAAGCTATTGCTCCCTCCGAATCTTCTTTCTAAGCAGAAATAATCATAAAAGACTCATCTAGGAAATGTCCTTCAGTTCCTTAACTATGTAAGATGCTGCGATAAAATGATTTGTATCAGTAAAAGGAAAATATAGACCTTCCTTTTACTGATTTGGCTTCTCATTATATTGCTAGAAATCTATACAGAATGAGGGGTATCTAAGATTTGTTCTATGAACTTTCCTGAGAAAATTGTTTCGTCGCTCGATCCAGTGACGCCCCACCAAACCAGAACGGATTGAATAGATATTAATAAATTTCAAGCAACATGTTATAGATAAGAAAATCCTGAAATGGGCAACGGTTTCGCCTCATCCATTTGTTTCTATGAATCAGAAGCCTAAACCGAATAAATCGCTCTGGGAAATCTTCTGCTACCACATAGGAATCGAAGCGAGCGGGACTAAATGTCTGCGGATATTGCAGATGTATATCCATAGAGGAAGTTTCTTTGACGTATTCAAAATCTCGCTCCTCTTCATCCATAGGGAGATTATTACACCGCTGAATAGGTGAGTCAGGTTTCAATTTCGGATTATCTTCACGATAGAGAAAGAAATTTTTAATTTTTTTATTTGACATTTTATTAAGGTGCTGCCTTCTCATACCGTAAATGGTGTAAAGCCTCCGCGCCAGTTCTTTCGTCGGCAACAAGCTGCGACGCGAGGAAGGAATGTTAGGATCTGGCTGGAACAGAAGCATGGGGTCCCATATGAAGCGCCCCCCGAAGAGTCGAGTCGTTTCATCGAATCGATTACAGTGTGTTTCATATTCATTAGATGAGTCGCCGGATATTCCCAATTCGATAAATTGCTCGCGTAACGACATATTATCCAACCGGTTTTCCAATCTTTCAATAGATTTATCTGTCACATTAGTCGCAGATTTTTCAGAAGTGAATAGATATCCGCTTTTATCACACCATTTACTTTTGTCACCCTTAATCTTATTGAATTCAAAATCTTGTTGGGGTATATAATTCTGATTTTGGTAGAGGAAAATTAAATTATACAAATGATTGGGTTCAGATAATACCCTCATCAATTCATAAGCCCCGCTTCGCAGGAAACGGAGACGCCAAGCCTTATGGGACCAAGTGATCTCACGCGAAACTTCCGTCGGACTTGAGTTTATTAGTTCGGGTGACTGTTGCAGTTCAAAGTCGGTTAGACTGCTAAACCCCCCCTTTCTCACAAATTTAGAAGAACGACTTTGAGAGGTTACACCTGAACAATACTTGGGTTTATCGATAGGAACGGAAAAGGAAAGACTATTACTGCGTCGACTTCCGTCTTTACAAATTTCCGAACGTGAGAAATTAGTCGAGAGGTTTTCTAGTACGCCACAAGCTAGGTTCAAGTCATTCTCTACGAGTTTGTCGATAACAATGAAATTTTCCTCCTTTCTCATATCCCTTTGGAGCGAATCGCGAGCAACTAATCCAGCTAGTATCCCTAGGATATGCGAAAATAGAGTGAATTCATTAAATGTTGACTTGGTTATTGAAGGTTCCACATACCAGTTAGACAAATAATAAAATCGCATCTTTAACGCGTTACGACCAATATATGTATTTGTGATATAAGTATCTATCAAACTATTCTTTGAAGTAGCTTCCGCTATCTCGTGAGAAAAGATTTCCCATTCAGAACCGGATTCTATCCCATTGCCCATATCACTAGCAGTCGAATGTTGTCTATGCAAAGCTAATTCAATTGCGTCGCTACGTAGAATCTTACTTCTTTTGGAAGTACCTATTAATAACGCCTCATTAGCAAGAAGAAATAAATCTCGTTTACTATAACCCGTAGTTCCAGACCCAGTACCTTCAATAAGAGGAAGAGGCGGATTAGCCTCCATTTCGCAACCTTTGATACGTAATAGAATTGATAATTCTTTATGACGTTGATACCCGTTGGATTTTCGAAAATTTATTAATTAGTTTAACCGGTTCGGAGCTATTGGAGCTGGATCTATCCTCGCAGGTACGTGAGTCGTAGCGATAACAACATTCCTGCGGATGTTGGAATTGCTGCGCCTGTCACCAATACTTTTCAATATTTGGCAAAGTAAGAATTTGGGATCAGCTTCTAGCTTATGATACGAACGATGAATATTCAATTCATGAATATCTTGAATCCATAGTGTACAAGGAGACATCTCTTTCGCCATTTCAAAAACGAAATTTAATCGGTGTACGCTTTCTTTCGAGATGAAATTTCCACGTACATTATTAAAGAAGGATCGGTTGTATATCAGCTTTTTCAATGGTAGTTTCACCACTGGAAAGTAGGAATCGAATGCTACATCTCTAATAATGGAAGATCGGCCAGTTTCTATGGGTCCTACTAGCAAAATTCCTTTAGATGGTAATAATCTCGATTGGAGTGAAATAGGTATGTCATGACATGGCATATCTAGTAGACTGCCTCTTCGTCTCGTTGTTACTGAAAATAGAATATTTCTCTCGAGAGCGGAAAAGGCCCACTTCTCCGCAGGATCCAACTTACGGATCTTGTGACTCAATAGATCATTTTGCCAGAATTGAAGTAAGTATGCCAAAACATTAGATCTTTCCTGTGGATAAGGTTCATGAGAAATCTCGTTGCTCGATAAATCATAATTGGAATTCAATTTCGACGCATACCTGCGAAAAATTTTATTTGTCACTAGGTGTTGAGTCAGTAGTTCTTTCTTACTATCTAGGATATCGGAGCTTTCTCTATGAAACATCCATGAATCGAGTTCATTTTTCACAAAGAAAAAAAAGATTATATTATTTATATAATTCAAGAATCTATTCAAAGAATAGATTAGTAGATCTCTCGTTGACATTTAGCTTGTCGAAGGGGAATACATTACCTCTTTCAAATAGGATCCACGCGTTGGGTCTGTTAAATATTCAATAGTATTGAAACGTTTCCATGGATGAAAGAAATTGAAACCCGAAACGGCAGACAAAGGGTGTTTGAATAATGCAAGAACAATTAATACTGAAAGGATGAAGTAATAGCAGATAGACCTATTGGAAAATTGAGATCCTGACCATCCTCCCGAATGTAAAATCTCCGCTTCATCAGGAATTTCTTCGAAAATAAGAAGACCTATCTCGGATGCTACAGTATTGATAGAATCGTTGTCAAATCTCAATCCTAGGCTTTGCAGTCTTTGGGATAAATAGGCTTTCGCGCCATCTACTACATCCTCAGCAATTCTTTTATAAATCCTGGGAAAATTATGATTCGAGTCATAACTTATTTTAAGTACTATTTCTGGATATGTTTCTCTAATCAGATCGTAGAAGTATCTCCACCAGGTGGGGGTAAAAAACCAAGGTATATAATCTCTAAATAAGCTCCATTTTTCACCGATATTGTCTTTCCAAAAGATCCAAGAGATCTCATATCTGTTCAAATCTTTTAATAATTCATTGAATTTGATAAAGTGGGATGGACGAATAGCCTCTTTCCGGATAGATTGATCCGCATAGTCCGTATCTTCGCGCGCAACCTCCTCTCCAATCGATTCTGCTAGAGATCTCGATGTTACATCGTTGCATAATGGGAGTCTTAGCGACCAGTAAGATGTTTCCATTTCTTCCGGTTCCCAGAAATACCTAATAGACAAATTCTTTTGATAGACTCGATCCAATACCAGATTCTTGGGACGAGGTTGGGGTCGCCGATCCGATGATGAATCGGAGTTTATCGACGTCTTCCCCAAATAAACTCCAGCGCTACTGCACGAATATAAGAATGACTCTATCGTTTCACGAGGAGATGAGTTCAAACTCGCCAGTAACCTATTCAGATCCGAAATAGAATTGGAAAGTCCATCTGAATGAGTTACTAATGCTGTGGCTGTGGATTCATGCAGATTAGACGAAGTAAATTGAATTGGCGTTAGTACGTGGCCAGCAACCTCCCTTGCTGTTTGTTTCGATAAATTGGATGACAACGAATCCGACAGTTGGGGATGAGTAAATGAGATGATATTAGATGAGATGGTTTCATCTTCGGAGCCCGCATAGAAGTTTTCTAGGACGTCGAGATAACTACTGTTGCATCTCCCAATAAAAAAATCCCTTTTGATTCTCGGAATAAAGTTGCTTCTAGCACAGTTCCGTATAGGTGAGTCATCTAGAAAATTTAGTTTACTAACCTGATCGGAAATGTATCTTGAAATATTCCCACCAATATCTTTAGTTGAATCTCCCCCACGGTTTAAATCATGCAGAAATAGATTCCAAAATTCCCTCCCCGCAATGGAAAGAGCATCGCTTGAAAATGAAAATCCTGCTCGGATGGGTTCGATGCGGGGCAACCCGAGAGAAGTGGGATTCACTGCAGGTTCCAGCTCGGTCGAAGAGCCTACCGATTTCTCACTCATTAACAGTTTGGATTCAATGAAGAAACTCTTTTTTCTCTCAAGAATTGTTTTGAGGAAAAGTATCTGTTCGTCAATGTAACCATCGAATAAACTTGATAAAAGATCAAGCTTCATGATATCTATCTTGTTCAATTTCTCGAGATCTATATCGTTCAATTTTTCGATGCAATAATCAATGGTATATATCAAAGCTTTCTGGCGAGTAACCTCAGCAACAATCATTTTGTAAAGAAAAAAAGCATTGAGAAATCGATGAAAATCTTTTTTGTTTTGTTGATTGTTACTACCGAGACTGACACCAATATTATTTAGTAATTCGTTTCTTATTGTTGATACGCGGCAAATTGATTCCTCCAAGTCATACTTTAAGACTTCCCCGGCGAGGGAAAGAGACGAATCCCCGGTCGTATCGAGCCATCTATGCACATTTAACTGAACATTCCTATACTCACCAACTTGAAAGGTAATATATTCGTTCAATAGGCGCTCTACGTTATCCTTCCATTTCAATACTATTTATTCAGTTGCAATTCTTGTTACACCGGTGTACTCCCCGCTCCCCGTCCAGCCATCCAACCGATATTTGATTTGAAAGAAATATTCAGTAAATAATGCGCAGAAATAGTCATAGAAAAGAAATAGGTAGGTTGAGTAGAGAGGTATGATTCTACTTCGTCCATACAATTTAACTAAATTGTATATTGAATGTATGTTACCCTTTTCTTCCAATTAGTTTAAAAAAATAGTATTTTCACTTTGATTACTTATTTTTCTAGATATACCTGAAGATAGTTGAAAATAGTTTGGAAGAATCTCGTTGAGGTTGAGGTGTCTGCTACTCGCTAGCCCAAGTTTTTTGCCAGATATTTGAGTAAGCGGCATGTCACCCTTCGTTTTCAATGGAAACCCTTTCCCAGATTTGACGCTATTACTGACGTCAATAACTATTGCCCCACTAAAAACCAGATTTGATTTCTCAATTATCGAGAGAAATTCGGTGAGTCGATTTATTAATCCATTTTTCATTTGTGAATAAGTGTGTAGAATGGGAAATTCTTCCCCATTTTTGTCACAATCCAATCCGGATATACAGCCACGAGACGACGTCGTCTTTTCAGAAAACGTAAATGAAGACAAGTTGGAAAAGGCTTCTCGCTCGAAATAAAATATTGATCCACCCCCCTGGTGATCTGCTGAATCTCCGGATTCAAGTAACGCCTTGTCGTAGGAGTTCAATACTACGGTACCTAATGAGTCGTTTCTCAATTGTGTTGCTTGTAACCGACCCAGATCTCGCTTGTTATGACTTTCCCGAAAGAATAACGAATCGAAATCACTTTGGTTGTTTTTAGAAACTACCAGGTAGTTATAGAATTTGAAAAACCTACTTGAGTTTTGTAAACACCTATCCCTGCAAAATCCTTGAATCCTTTCAGTCTCATCCTTGGATATATCTATGCCAAGGAGTGAATCCCTCGCTACGCATGCCTTCCATCGACCGTAACCCAGAGGAATCATCGCATCATAACGAACTTGCTTCCCTTTTCTCGTTGAACCTGCAGAAATATCTTCGTTCAAACCTAAGTAGTGGGAAACAGGTATTCCCCTCTTTCCATCCTTTCCAACAGATAAAGATCTTTTGAATCGGGGAAAGCAGTCGCGGGAGAAGTCACCATAAATTTCTGCTTGTTTCTTTATTACTTCGTCACCCCCATTAATGACTCCCGCTAATGCAAAACTTCTTCCGATCGACCTTTTGTCACTCAAGCAATGCATAGAAATTGGTATTGTTAGCAACATCAGCATCTCCAGGGTGATGCCACTATCTCTTTTTAGTGAATCACGGAGATTGCGTAAAAATAGTGAACTCAGAAATCACAAGTCAGATAATCTGATAAAAGGTTCATAATTGGAAGATGGACTAATGAAAAATCCTTTGAGATGTTGGTTTTTCAATGATTCGAAGAAGTGGTCTAATAGACTGACTTCTACTAACTCCGAAATTTTAGATGAAAAATCTGGACTTCCTACTCTTTTTTTTGCCACCTTTTTTACCTTACTTTCTTTCTTCATATTAATTCTATGCGGTAGATACTATCTATTTCCCACATTTATTATACCAATAAATTTTCAAATTTCAAGATATTATGGAAGAAATATTTCAAACGAGTCTAGTGATTTCCGTGAATAGTCGTATCCAAAACTGGCATTAGATCGGGAATTATAAATCGTTATTGTCGGGGAGACCCGCACATATCCCACCCACCCTAACCTTAACAATGATTCTCTGTTCCAAGCAGAGCGATGGGATCAAAGTACCCAATTGGATGGGCGAACGACGGGGATTGAACCCGCGCGTGATGGATCCACAATCCATTGCCTTGATCCACTTGGCTACGTCCGCCCCCTCTGTCGATTTAGCTGGCTCCCCCCCCCCCCGGACGTGAACGAGATCTATCCGTTAAGCAAGCTAGATAGGTTCTTCGGTTGATACACATACATGTTGACTTTATGTATATAACGAGACAATAGAAAATCTTTGAAATCAGGAATGCACTCTCAAATTCTTTGATATAAAAGATTGAGGTGGGAGATTACAAGCATTCTGCAAATCGGAGTAGGAAACTTCGTAATCCATCAAATTGCAGAAGGATATTCCAAATAGTTTTCAGAATTCAAGGTTGGGAACTGATAATCGTGAAATTGTGACAAGCTGTTATCATCCTCTCCATCCGTTCTACCGCATGAACCTTCACCTCGTCGGACACCAAATCTCCTTCCGGAGTTAAGAGATTTGGTATCCAGTTGTGCCACATAACCGGAAGGATATTATCCGTTTGTAGAAGGAGCTTCAACAGAAGCCAAGTCTAGAGGGAAGTTGTGAGCGTTACGTTCATGCATGACTTCCATACCTAGGTTAGCACGGTTTATGATATCAGCCCAGGTGTTTATAACACGACCTTGGCTGTCAACCACGGATTGGTTGAAGTTAAAACCATTCAAGTTGAATGCCATAGTGCTAATGCCTAAAGCGGTGAACCAGATACCTACTACGGGCCAAGCAGCTAAAAAGAAGTGGAGAGAACGAGAATTGTTGAAGCTAGCATATTGGAAGATCAAACGACCGAAATAGCCGTGAGCAGCTACGATGTTGTAGGTTTCTTCTTCTTGACCGAACTTATAACCTGCATTAGCAGACTCATTCTCAGTTGTTTCTCTGATCAAACTAGAAGTTACCAAAGAACCATGCATAGCACTGAATAGAGAGCCGCCGAATACGCCAGCTACACCCAACATGTGGAAGGGATGCATAAGGATATTGTGCTCAGCCTGGAAGACGATCATGAAGTTGAAAGTACCAGAAATGCCTAGAGGCATACCGTCAGAAAAACTTCCTTGACCAATTGGGTAGATCAAGAAGACGGCGGTAGCAGCTGCGACAGGAGCTGAGTACGCAACAGCGATCCAAGGACGCATACCTAAACGGAAGCTCAGTTCCCATTCACGACCCATGTAGCAAGCTACACCAAGTAGGAAGTGAAGAACGATAAGTTCGTAAGGACCACCATTGTAAAGCCATTCATCGACGGAAGCTGCTTCCCAGATTGGGTAGAAATGTAACCCAATAGCTGCAGAAGTAGGGATGATAGCGCCGGAGATAATGTTGTTACCGTATAGCAAAGAGCCAGAAACGGGTTCGCGAATACCATCAATATCTACGGGAGGAGCTGCGACGAAAGCAATGATGAATACAGAGGTTGCGGTTAATAAGGTGGGAATCATTAAGACACCGAACCATCCGATGTAAAGACGGTTTTCGGTGCTGGTGATCCAGTCGCAGAAGCGACCCCATAAGCTTGCGCTTTCGCGTCGTTCTAAAGTTGCGGTCATGGTAATTTTTGGTTTTCGAGATATAATTAGTGATTCCCCAGGCTAGTAAGCTTGTTAATTTGTAATATATCACAAAAACCTATCTGTGTCAACCGAAATTCATTGAGTCCCCAGAATTCTCGGATATGGGGGCTTCTTTTCGATGTCTCAAACAAATTTTAGCCGTTGTTTTACAACAAGGCTTTCTTCCTTTTTCAGAGAAGAATGAAATTCTTATTCTATGCAGTATGCGGTGCGCGCCTCAATGAATTTCAGTCTCTGAAAAAACTGGTCACGCGTCAAGCCTTTTTGCGAGGCACTCCGCAACTCCGCATTGGCCCCCCCCCCCGCTATCTTATTGGGCTATAAGGAGTCTAATAATTAACAACCTGAAAAAAGAAGTAGTTGTCAATCCCCATTTGTGACTTAGACACCCGTTATTTGTCGCCGACTCCTCACTCAACCATTTCTCCATAGTTTTTTTTTGATTCCCCGATAGTTTGTGCCCCGGTTCCAATCCACAACGGAAAGATTGTGGATTGGAAGGAATCCGAAACTAGCGGAAATGGGCAAAAGCTTTGTTAGCTTCCGCAACTTTATGAGTCTCCTCTTTCTTTCGTATGGCACTACCGGAGTTCCTGGCGGCATCCATCGATTCATCACTCGATCTTAAAGCCATACTTCGACCTGAGCGTTTTCGACACGCGATTAATGACCACCGGATAGCCGAAGCTTTTCCCTCTGCCGGTACTACTTCAACGGGAACTCGATAAGTTGATCCACCTACACGTTTGGTTTCTGTCACTACATCGGGAGTTACCCCGCGCACCGCCTGTCGCAGAACAGACAGTGGGTTCCTATTTGTCTTTTACCTAATCCGCTTCATAGCCTGATAAAAAATCTGATAAGCCAGTGATTTCTTGCCATTTTTCAGGATACGATCAACTAGCAGATTTACTAATCGATTACGATAAATTGGATCTGATTCGATATTTCTCTTTCTGTTCGCTACACTGCTCCGATGTAACACGAGTTTACAAATATAAATATGTCAGATTTCAATCAATTCTTTTATTTCAATGGTATCTCAATCTACTATTTTGGCTTCTTCACTCCATATTGTAGGGTGGATCCACCGGTTAGTCGAGGATCTCCCTCCAAACTGCACGTGCGACTTTCATCGAATACAGCTTTCCACATGATTGAATAGAAACTATTCAAATGATTTTGAACCATTTATTTTTTAAAATGCAAATCATATTTACTCATCGCACACTGAGTATCCGTTTTCTCCTACTCCACAGATAAAATCTATTCCACGGATAAAAGAAGTCGAAGTCTAGATATAAAGGAAGAAAATCTTGCAATTCAGTTATCTTACTGGGAATGTCCGTAGGTTTATCAATCCAACCAGTAGATGTGCATGAAGCCTTCACCGAATCTCCGTAGTCGTAATCTAAACCTGTTCCAAGAGGAAAAGACATCCTAGGATTTTCCAGGTGAGAGTCTAGGTAAAACTCAACTTACTGGAATAGAACACCTTAGACACCAAGTTGTTTCATACAAATAGATAGATAATAATTAATCTCTATCAATCTCTGCAGTAGCAGGCTTTAGTCCCCCGGCAGTGCTGGGTCGGCTACACATTTAACATATCAGAACAACTGATACGGAATCATTGCAATGATACAAGTTATGACAATGTTCTGCAACGCACTAGAACGCCCTTTTTTACGATCCTTCACCCCTACAGCATCTAAGGTTCCTCTAACAATGTGATACCTAACACCGGGTAGGTCTTTGACCCTTCCACCTCTCACGGGGACCACCGAATGTTCCTGCAAATTATGGCCAATGCCTGGTATGTAAGCCGTTACCTCAAACTTGGAGGTTAGTCGAACTCTCGCGACTTTGCGTAGGGCAGAGTTGGGTTTTTTCGGTGTAGTCGTGGAATAGTCGACAGCTCAAATGTCACTATACAGAACCGTACGTGAGATTCTCACCTCATACGGCTCCTCGTCATTCAAATACTCCTTGTAAAAGAAATACTAATACTCCTGAGAAAAAAAGTCCGGAATTCCTCCCAAATTTTTTTTTTATTTCTCTTTTTTTTTTTAACTACAAATACAAAAGAATTTACAAAAGAAGAGAAAGATAATTAAATCCTTTTCAATTCATTTTTAAGGCTTCGGCTTTTCGCCCCACTCATTTCCCGGATCCCGTTATTATTAATAAGCAACCCAGGTAGAAAGATGAAAAATCTATCAAATCGATGGGTAGATTTGTTAGCAAGTTCCTCGTTTTCGTGCAAGTAATATGATGCGGATTGAGTATGGAGGAGATTGACGAGTCGGTATCAGCTTATCCGCATCATTAACCATTTCTTGATAAGGAATTCTTTTTGAAATGAAGACAGTTTCGATATCTCACTCTCGTTCTTTATTTCGTTTTTTCGACGAGGCTACCTGAAGAGGATCCAGCAACCTAACGCTAACGAACTACCCCGATAAGTAGGTGAGCCAAAATCTGGAGTGGGTAGGATCCGACCACTACCTGGAGTTTGCCAGCGACGACGACGCTGAAGCGGCAGCGAAAAAAAAAAAACCAAGAATACATACAAAAAGAAAAGAAAAAAAATTAAGGTTAATAGGTTATTTGTTTAGTCGATTGCAGCTTAGTCAGCCTGTTCCGTCACGAGCCACTGGTCAAGCCCCACTGCGTTCTACTAACCCTCTTCCGTGAACCGAGTCGGAAGTCTGGGTTCCGTGGGGAGAAAATTGTACCACAAGAGCTCGGGGAGGTCAAGCCGTTTCTATCACCAGTTGTTACTGGCAGAAGGGGAGTTAGCACTGGCAGGGGTAGGGTGCTGGTATACCAAGTATAGTTATAAGGTTACAAGGATGTTAGGTGAAAGTGGAGGCAGCCTCGACTCTCTCGCAACATTCTTCGAAAAATAGTTTCAATTGAATTTGGGGACTTGCAAAACTGAAACTGCCTCACAGTTTCCTTCTGGGTGGAGCTAAGAAAACAGATAGGCCAAACACAGCAATCTGTTACTTCCGCTCATATCCTATTCCTATGGTGTGGGACCCATAAAAACTATTTTGAGCAGGAGAAAGAAAGCTCTATTTACCATCCGTATCTGCTTGTGCTTGTTTTGCTCCTTCCAATTACGCTGGGTTTTCTATATTGATTTCACATTGAATAATGCATCCCAACACTGAGAGAAATAGATTATTGGAGCTTTTTTTGCCAAAACTAGATTGAGAAATGAGGTAACGGGTTTCGGAAAGCCATATCCCAGGCTCTGAATTCATGAAAATCTCTATTTATCTCAGATGGGACTTTTCTTCTTTGTCTCATAAGAAAATAACGAAAAGACGCCTCAAGCCGCTTACTCGTTTGTCTCTCTCAATAACTGATGTGAAAACGACCAAAAAATAGCTCCAAGCAAAATAAATCAGCCGCATCAGGATAGATAAAGCCACCAATTCTTCAAGGAAACCGTTGGAATACTCTTTACGAGCACGTGAGAGGCAATAGACGGCTCGACAGGGAGACGCTGGTGTTTCAGGCGCGCACCCTTTGTGCCCCCCCCCCCTAGAAGAAGACAAGCTGATGGACCTGATAAGAATGATGGATAAAAGGAAGGAAGGCGCGGGGGAGGCGGCGAACGGGGCTCACCTTGAGCTAGAGGCCCACGTAGGCTCTCTACTGGTTGATCGGCTTCGGGACCGATGGATATACCTGCTACCGGAGGAGCAGTGGTATGAATACAAAAACAACAGCTGGAACAGCCCGCCCGGGTGGGCTTATGAAATACTCAATCGGATAGAAGGCGAGATCCAGGAGATCGACGCGGTGTTTACGCGAGCTCAGAAGAGGAAGATGAGCTCCCAAACCTTTTTGAAGGCGATAGAGGAGCGCCTACGGCGGTTCCTTAAGCAAACTCGGACCGATAATGGGGGCTCCCGTTCCTTAACGGTATTTTGGTTCCGGGGAGGTCAGTAACCGCCCTAAAACCACCAGATCCCAGTTGGGTGTGCACCAGCTATACCCGGATAGAGCTTAGTATGTGTACACGTTTGACCCCGATCCAGAAGAGGTTTCTACTTACATTAATGGACGGCGACGCCTTTAAGATCAACATCCTCCGGAGTTTTCTATACCTAGTCTTTACTTTAGACACCCGAGAGCAGTTTGGACTATACCTATGGGGGCCGGGGGCTACGGGAAAGTCGACACTAACCCAACTATTGGAGTACATCCTAGGGGAAACGTGCGAGACCTTGGACGTGGGGAGAGTGGCTAATCGGTTTGAGCTGACCCTAATTGAAGGGAAATCGCTACTTCTCTTCCCGGATGTGACCCGGCAACCAAGCAACGCGGCGGCTAGTATACTCAAGAAGATGATGTCTAGCGATAAAGTGACCGTAGAGGCTAAAGGAAGACCCGCGGAATCTACGAAGCCCAACGCGAACATCATCTTCACGGCCAACTGGAAATGGCCGGATATGGGCGCTACCAGCGGGGGCAGACGAAGAATATTGTTCTTACAAACACCCCGGACGGTTACTCGAAGGGACCCCTTCCTACTGGAGAGGCTCAAGGAGGATGCTAGCGGCGTGGTGACCTGGGCGTTAGGAACGCCATCCAACCTGACCCGAATAGGACATAGCGTAGAAGCCATTAACGAGCTAACCGGGGGTGGGGCCGATTGTTCGGGGTTAATAGAATGGGTTAACCGGAAAGTGAGCTATTGCCCGGGGGCCGAGATTGCGCTGGGCGCAAAGAAGGTACCCCTTCCAGGATCTTTATATGAGAGCTACATCAGGTACACGGAGGACCACGGATTGGAGCCCATCCCTTTCAACCAGTTTGGGGATACACTAGACGATTTTATTAGGTCACAGGGGTATCGAGACATAGTAACAAAGAGGAGAGCATACGGGAGGATAGTAATAGGATTAAGTTTAGGCTATGGACAGCCTATCAGGAGGAACAAACGGACGAAAGTAATGAAGCACCTTATGAAGGCCGAACCCTGGGAGGGGTTTAGGTTAGACAAAGAGGAATGGGAGCAAGGAGGGTGTGAGACGATAGACTGTGCCGACAATGTAGGTAGTGCCAATGATTTTAATAGTGCTAAGGATGTCGACACTCCTGATAGCGTTGATAGTGTCGACACTCTTGATAGCGTGGATAGCGTGGATAGTGTCGGCAGTGTTGGTAGTGTCGATAGTGTCGATAGTGTCGATAGTGTCAATAGTGTTGAGACTTCTCCAACTTGCAACCGTTTTGGACAGGGTTATTGCAAGAAGAATAGTTCCGCTGCAAAAAGGAGAGAGCGTGGGGG